CCGACACGACAGGCGGAAGAGACAAATTGCGACTTTTTTCGTTCCCGATAGGCACAACACAAGTATTATCTTAGGGAGACTTTCTAATTTTTAGATCGAATACGCTTCTCGCTTTTCGTCAATAAGCTTCTGAAGGACCCTGTATCTTTTTCCTACGTCAGGAATCATAGAAAAATAGGTGAAAATATATTGAATTTTTAATTCGACATGTATTTCAAACAAATCTACCCCTGATTAACAAACTTCGCAAAAGAAGACTTTATAAAATGAAGACGGAGAGAGAAGAAGTAAGCCATTAATTTAACAAAGTCTGTGATTCTGCTCTGTTTTACTCGTACGAAATTTGTCATAAAATTCACTGGAATTTGTAATACAGCAAGAGCCAATTATTCATACAACAGCCGGATTTGAGGGAACTGATATTTGTTCCCGCACGCCCACAGGATGTAACAGAAATGAAATTCCGAAGTTGATTAATATTACTTAATTACCTACAACGAATATATCATTTTTCAGATCCCAACGAATCACGCTCCTTCATATACATCGGGAGTCCATTGATGGAATGGAAAAAGGGACAATTTGAAAGCTGTTCCAGCTATAATAAACACAGCAGAGATATAAGTAATAGAAACATATTTATTTAGTAAAATTCTGCCAACTATTTCATTAAGCTGAAGCTGCCCGCCAGAAGGTCCATATAACGGAGAAAAACCATATAGTAAAAAAGATGAACTCGCTCCACTCATCAATATAAATTTCGTACTTGCCTCGTTCGATCTCATATCCCGTTTAGTATATCCGGATAAAAAGCAAGAAGATAAGGCTAAGAATTCCAGGGACACATAAATAGTTACCAAATCATTTGCACAGCTGAGAACCATTCCCCCCAAACCTGCAGTCAACTTAAACAATAAAAATTCGGCCAAAGCCACTTTTGAACAGAGTACGTAATCAACCGACGAAGAAACAGATAACAACGAGCAAATAAGTGGCAAAAATCTGAATATATTGCTGAAATCGCTGTTGTGAGAACGTTCGGAAACGATAGAAAATTCCCACTGACATAATAAAACAACCGCACTGATAAACAAGGATACCAGAGAAATTTTGTAAAGCAAAATGGCATTTTTTCCCTTATTTAATAAGTCGATTACAATTATTGCAGTTAAACTTAGAATCAAAATAATTTCTGGTAAAATTGGCAAATTGACAGGGGTAGAAATTAATTTTGGTAAAAAAAAATTGATATCATTCATGATAAAAATCGGGGTAATTTTTGAGGTTGGGTTATTTCATGTCACACTCTTTAAATTAAAAAAGCGATTAGAAAGTTAAATACTTTCATATCTATAGAACTGCCTAAACAGGATAGGCAAGTTACAAAAAAATACCTAACCGATGAAGCAATTCGGTAGCGATTTTGAAACAAGCTGAACTCATGGAAAATTGCTGGGGAAACCTCTAATTTTCTTGAAGCCATATTTCTAATACAGCAAATTGCGCTAAGACAAACCGGATCAAAGTTGAACGCCAAACCCTCCGATTATTAGAAGGTTCAGATTTGCTAAACACGAAAAATTGATTTAGTGTCTCCAGATTGAATTTACGTCGCAGGAGACGTATTGTACTTCTGTGTTTACCGGCTAACGTACTGTCGCACGAAATCTGTAATATATATTTCAACCTACGCAATCTATCCTGATTCATTGAAGCTCCGTAATACAGCGAAAAGACTTGCCAAAGTTGTACATATTCATTCAAAATTTCATCATCTGGTAAAATAGCCCAAGCTGCTTTACCAGCCGGACGTCCACTCATGTCGCAAAATTTATGCTTCGCCAATATTTTAGTTATTATTGAATTTGGAACCTTGGGATGAAATTTTTTTACACCCAAAATACTAATATACGAACCCACCGCGGATTCAATACGGACGTTTTTTGACACTAATCGCGCAATTAAGGTGTAACCCAGGAATGAGACACAGCTGATTGATAGTAATTTCAAACGTGGTTCGTCAAATTCGGTCCAGTAATGAAAATGATGTTTGAGAAGTGTCGAGAAGTAATAAAGACATTTCTTCACGAAGTAGCGAGTTCCCTCGAAAACGATAATAAATTTGTTCCTATATCTTCCATAGTGAATACACGAACTTCGAGTAAAGTGGGAATCGACGCCTGCAGTGTCAAAATTGAATTCATATGCATAAACATGTCTCTCTTTCCGAGTAATGTTACAACGATCAATGGATGGGAAATAATTGACTCGTGACTTACATACCTGTTTCCATGGAATCAGCAAAAGTGAATCGATCTCGGAGCTATAGAAATTTCGAAATAGAATGTCAATACTCCTCTTTTGCCCCTCATTACGAAAATGAATAGTTTTTCCACAAAAAAATTTGTCTTTATAAAAGACTATCCTTATCAAATGCGGAAATGAGACATCTTTAATTTGTCGTCGAAACAATCGAATTAGAGTCTCCAAGTGAAATGTTTGTGGTAAGTCTATTTCTAAAACATGATTAGATTTTGGAAATCTATCTTCCAGAAATAGAAATATCGAATGAATGGACTGTGACATCTTCAAACTACTACTTGTCTTCTCTCCCATTCGATAAAAAAGAGATATGTCTAAAGTTAGACATATTATTTTTTTAAGTGGGTGAAAATATAAATCTGCATGTAATGTATCAGTTTAGTTTCGAACAAATCCTGAATTAACAATTTTTGAATAATTTTGGTCACGCATGCTACAAATTAAACGTTTGACTGCCACTGTACTCCATGCCTCAGAGACCAAATTCATGTTTGGCCCATGTGATCGCCGTTTACCTTCCATCAAATAAAAATTTTCCTCAAACAAAAAAGGAGATAGGTGTAAGAGACAACCTTTCTTGGTGTTAAGCTCCTCGTTTTTTTGTAACGCACCAGATTTGGTAAAAGATTCGTAAGTGGCTTTCATCGCGATAACTCCCGAACAAGCATTGGTATGCTTGATAGATAAATTTTTACAAAAAATCTGAGGTGTTGGCAGTTCCGTCTACATACAAGTCATTTGTGGATTGAAATTTTTTTTAGAACTGGGGTTATTTGATAGTATCAATGTTTTTTCCGAAAATAAAATTGGCCTTTCGCAAAATGAGAAATGAGATTAGTAAGTATCTCCCGCATCAAAAGATACTTACTAATCTGGCTCTTGTCTGAGAGACATTCCTCGAAATCTTCTTTCGAGATAAGTCTTTCTCGGCAAATTGTCAATTTGCCAAGCGGACTTTTCCCGGAAAGAATCGTGGCGATTAATGACTATCATTAGATATGAACACATCTGCAAACTTCCGAACCCAATTTGAATTTTGAAAAACTATTTGTTTTAATATTAATTGTGCCATTCGCTGAAACTAACTATTTTCTCTTTTCACTTCCCCCACTCCACTTTTTCAGTGCATTCTTAAAAATATTTCCAACATCGCTTTTTTCTAAATAAGTTCTGATGGAGAACCAATAGTCTTTCCTAAACACTCTACTTCTAAACGGAATGACAAATACTATATAGAGATATAGTAGGAGGAAAAGAGAAGGATAATACGAAAACATCTGGAAATATCTGTAAACTAAGCCCGTTAAATTCTCCTCAATTAGTAGATCGTCTCAAATTCCAACTTGTACTTCCAGAATTAGGTTCTGACTGGTTCAAGTAATTTTCAAACTCTCTCGTCTGAAAATATCGCGAACAGTTTCTGTTAATTTAGCTCCGCTTTTACATAAAACAGTAATAGCCAAAATATCTAGTTGGGTTTCCTCCTTACAGGGGTTGTAAAACCCAACCTCCCTAGTAACCTTCCCTTCTCGCCTAGATCGGGCGTCAATTGCGACTATTCGGTAAGTCATTTATCGAGATAGGTGCATGCAGAGACGAACCCCCCCGCGAAACCGCATGGGAAAATTTCAGTTCGTGCGGCTTGAAGCATAACTCGGGTTGAGCGGATTAATACTTTTCTACCCTCCCCTCAAAGGAAAAAAAATGGAAGAAAAATACTTTTCAGTCATAGCATCCAACTCGGAAACTATCTTCTTTGTTGAGTTATCTTTTTACGAATAATCGCCCCGCGGATTACTCCGGAATGGGGGGGGGTACAAAATCCCTACTCCCCCGTCTCCGTCTCCTTACCCACTCATGGGTTCGGGTAGATATTCGACATACCCTCGTTCATAGATCGATTTTGGTAATCCTCAGGTTTAGGCCTAACCCCAGGGATTTTCAAATTGAGACTAGGTAGCAACAGAACCTATCTCCATTGACCCCTAGACGTTGAATAAAATTTACATCTATTGAAAACTGAAACTCGATTAGGACTGGGTAATTGAATGATTTAATCCCAGTGCTCCTGAGTCAGTCTCAAAACAATTTAATTTTTACCTTTCAGTAGAAGCATTTTTTTCCACTTCGAACAAAGCAAAGAGGAGTAGTAGCTTGATGAAGCTTTGATGCTCTATTTTGACGAGATAACCATAGATACCACTTTTCTCGGGATATATAAATAAACTAGAATAGATGTGTATCCTTCAAGTTCCATAAAGTAATGAGTTTTAATAAATGTCGAAGTGAAAACGTCTCGTTTTTCGGAAAGAACCGGCGGTTATTGAATTCCGCAAAAACGACTTCGGTATTCGAGTCACCCGTTGCTTCCTACCATATCGTTTCAAGCGTAATTTTACCATAACATCTAGGAACCGAGAATTTCTTATTGTTAAATACCTCCTGATTGAGTATCATCAAATTATCGTACCAACTTTAAAGTGCATTCTGGAAATGAAATAGAGTTAAATGGCCTGAAACTTTCTCAAATAATTAGTTGACTAGTTTGTCGAATTAAGCTAGGAACTCGATCTTTCCTTAGCCGCATACGTCACATCAACTGTAATCTCCGAAATATTGTTTTGTTTTGCGAAAACCTCGGTATTTCTCTTGATTTTTCCCCTCACGAACCCGGGGATTTTTTTTGGTTCCGACTCAGCTTCAGGGGCCCAATCAATATTTTTTTTATCTGTCGATAGGGATTTGGTGCTTATCCCCTTAGTGTCGTGTCCTCCAAAAACGTCTAACGAGTGATCTTCCATACCCAGATTGAATGAATTGTATATTAGATCCGATATTTGATTGGTTCCTTCGTAACCCAAAAAGGGTCGATATCCTGGAGGAAAATTCTGAATATGAACTGGTGAAGAAATGACCCCACACGGAATGTCAATACGTTTGCCGATATGACGCTCCATTTGAGTTCCAAATATGACAGAGGGCTCGATACGGGCTATCGTATCCCCAACTTCGGTATGATCTTCTGTAATTATTACTTCATCACACAAACCTCGAACCTGCTCATTAAACCGTTCTGCATCATGCTTGCAATACGTGCCTGAGCAACTCACACGAATTCCCATTTCTCCGACAAGTATCTTCGTAATAGAGGCAGCATGGGTTGCATCACCAGAAACCGCCGCTTCTTTTCCAGCCAAATTTTGGCAATCGATAGATTTGGAAAACCAAGCTGCTTGAGAAACAAATTTGGTTTGATTTTCGACATATAAATCGTAATTCAGCTTTTTTCTCAAAAGTATGGGAGCCCACAAATTTATAAGTTTCCCGATCTGTACGATGAAGTCAGCTGTATTTGAAATACCTATTGGAGTTGTCGATAAATAGGGCATTCCATATTCCTTTTCCAAGAAAGTTGCTGCCATCAAACCCATTTCTCGATAAGGGACTGTATTAAACCAAGCTCTTGGCAAATCCTTCAGATTTCTGAGAAACTCCCCTTCTGGGATTATTTGATTGATTGAAACTCCCGATTCTCTAGGTAGACGTTTCAACTCGCGACAGTCATGTTGATTGTGAAAACCTGGTGTGGAAATTCCTATAATATTTGCCGAAGGCGAATCCGTCAGGGACCGGTTGGATATGCCTTCTTTGCGGGCTTTATCTAAATAATGTCGAACTATTTGTTCCAAGGTTTTATCCGAGGCTTGAAGCTCATTAACTCGGTAGTGATTAACATCTGCAAGAATTACATCAGACTCCGAATACAAGGAAGCTCGATCCACGAAATTTTGCAAATCCTCTTGTAATATACTAGAAGTACACGTAGGTGTTAAAACGATTAAGTCGGGACGTTATTCCTCATCTTTTCGGCTTATATTACTTACAACCTTATCCCGAGATCCACGTGCTAAGACGTGGCGATCCACTACACTAGCAGTTACCGGGGTAAAATCTCTCTCTCTTTCCGACATGGAACGCATTACGTTGAAGTGATCATCTCCCAGAGGGGCATGCATTATAGCATGTACGTTTCTAAAGGAACTGGCTACCCGTAGGGTACCGATGTGAGCGGGTCCAGCATACATCCGATGAGCTAATTTCATAGTTTACTTTCACCACTTCGTTGCTTCGCACCCCGAAGAAATCTATTGCTACATGTGGCTTATCATCATAATATAAACTAGAAGATCAATCAGAGGAACTACTTCTTATTCTGCCACTTATTGTTCTGTAGAACCAGGATTCTACGCCTCCTTCCTCCTCTTTCAATCTGGGACGGAAGGATTCGAACCTCCGAGTGACGGGACCAAAACCCGCTGCCTTACCACTTGGCCACGCCCCACAAATGATTGTTACATTAAATATCTCACACCTTAGTTTTCCCGTCAACCACTTTCCTTCACTTACAGACTCAGTTTTCTAAGTGCGATTAAAAAAAAAAGTTGAAATTGATAAGAATCGCCGATATTTCGCAGAAAAAAACTAATTTAAAGTCCATTCGGGTAAAGTTTGGTTCAACCTAATTTTGAATCTATCAATAACTACCCATTCGGATGAGAGGATATATAATGATACGTAGTCATATACATGTATGTGAACAGAGATATGTAGATGTCCGACAGGTTGACCAATTGAAAGATGAAGTGTAACCGCGTCGGGGGAAATCACTTGTTACATTATTGGAGAATAGACATGATAGTTTTGTACAGCATCTATCTCGAAAATCCTCTTTACTTCAACGACGTCTCCTTTGCCAAGTTACCCGAAGCTTATGCTATCTTCGACCCAATTGTAGACATAATGCCAGTAATACCGGTGTTCTTTCTCCTCCTAGCTTTTGTTTGGCAAGCCGCAGTTAGTTTTCGATAATATCCTAGGAAATCAATTGAATCAAGATTCCCTCGATTCCTAATAGTTTTTTGGTGGCTCTCACGAGCAGGGCGGCCGTTGGAACGAATAAAAGAAGTGAAAAATGGGCAGTTGTTGCCATTCATACAAAAAAATTTCTTTCAATTCCTCCACATGGGACATACATAGCGAAGGTATAAATCCTGATAGAGTGCTGTAGTGTGGCAAAATGGTGTTTCTCTATCCCCCCCCCCCGTCGTATTACTAGTTGACGGGCATCAATAAATTATTAAATCGAACATTTCAATGAGTTTTCTTTTACTTGATAGAGTGAGAAAGAAAAGATGTAGTGTTAATCAAAATAGTAACAAATTTGCTAGATGAAACAACGTATTACTATTAACTCATCTATTACTCAGTTGGGAAAAGAAGAGAAGATCTATTTGTATCTTGAGACAGATAGAAATGAATAAAATAGAGATTTCGAGCAAATAAAAAATTTTATCTCACTTTACCCTTTTACCTTTCATTGTAGACATGGAGTTACGTCATGCTTACCCTTAAACTACTTGTCTATACAGTAGTCATCTTTTTTGTTTCGCTTTTCGTTTTTGGATTTTTATCAAACGATCCCGGACGAAACCCCGGCCGTAGAGATTGAGTCGAAATTAGTGTTTCATTTTATCTGTATCGATGGTAAAAATCGGCTACTACATCATTTTATCCAATTGACTAGTAAAGGAGAGAGAGGGATTCGAACCCTCGGTACATGAAAGTTGTACAACGGATTAGCAATCTGACGCTTTAAACCTCTCGGCCATCTCTCCAAGACCAAGAAACTTGGGGTGTTTCTTTTCTTACCCAATTTTAACACGAGTTTGGAGTGTAAGTCTATGTGACTTATCACTTGTAACAAAGTCTGAATAGGAGGCGAGAGATTCGATTACACATCAGAGTCAAATTTTGTATTTTTTGTGAAAAAAAAATTCTAAATGATATGGGAGTTGTGAGAATATCTTACCAAATACAAATTTATAGAAGGACTCGATATTTTACGGCCTAACCAGATTCAAGTTGGACAATTCACTCCTCTTTTTTCCAAGTCAAACTGAATCGATTAGCAATACTGTCTAATGGACAATCTGCTTGAATATGCTAATGGAAATTTGGAGTGGTAAAAGAAGTGCCTTGCCGTCTGGAGTCGATGTCATAGTTTTCCCTTGCCTCCCTCTTCTTTTGGATAGGCAAAGAACTTTGATTAATGTATAATGTACCAGCTTCACTTCAGCTCGTAGTAGCTTCATACAAGGATCTTAGCTACATACATCCCAATACATCCCAGCACAGCCGATTCCGACAAGCAGTTTAATACCAATTTGTTGAAACGAAAAGTATTTCTATCCATCTCCTCATAAATGAGAGAAAAGACTTTTTGATACTTAGATATATTAATGAGAAAAGGAATTAGAAGGAGAGGTAATGAATCTGGAAATAATTACGCAACTGGCTGTCCTGACGCTGGTAGTTGCATCAGGACCCCTAGTAATTGCATTACTGGCTGCCCAGAAAGGTAATCTCTGAAATTGTTACGCAATTTAAGGCTTCACTGCACATAACGATTCAACTTGTCGAAAAGACAATAAAAAGATGGGGGGGGGGGGACTCCTCCTATACCAAAGCAGATAGGGAAATTTCCAATCCGTCTCGGCAAACAATGTACAGATAATTAATATAAGTCATATAATGTAGTTGCATTTCAGCGGGTATAGTTTAGTGGTAAAAGTGTGATTCGTTTCGTAGCGATTTCGGTAGTTGAGGGATCTTCCAAACCGGATCTCGACCAAATTGGCTGAAAAAACTTTATTTTTGTAAAAGTAAATATGTGTCTTTCTACTACTTTTCTGGTGTTAGGGGGAAATTCATCAATCCCGTCACTCATCTACTTCGGAAGCTAGAGAAGTTGGTGACGAAACAGAATTGTATCAGTACCCCGAAAAATACTTGTGTTAATTTAGACCCCCAGGAAAGGGAAGAATCTATGGGTAGACGTCTAAGATATCTGTGTCATCGTCACTGAACCTTGGAGAAAACTCTGAGAGAGAAAGTTCAAATGAATCAATCCTGGTTTGCCAGGATTGTTGAATACTTACTTGGTTGAGCAGCATCCACTGCTTCAACGACTCGGTGAGAAATATTTCCCTAAGGATTTTTTTATTTTAGAAAAAATAAGGAACGAATTAAAGGGAAGGATCTGTACCACTAAATTTCCTCCCAAGGGATCATCTGAGAAGTCTATCCTTGGTATATGGCATACGGATAGGATGCATACAAAACCGACATAGATGCTACGAGCGCCTTTCGCTTTCTAGAAGCGAAATTAGTTCTTTCCTCCCTAGTTGGTAAAAAGATTCCTTGTAAAACGCGGAGTCTGGGAACCCCGTGTTTCACCCTGAAGTAAGGGAATCGATCATAGGTACTTGCCCCCTTTAAGTGAAATGAAATGAGGGGAAGCAGCCACTGCCTCAGCTCTTCTTTAGAAGGTTCGTCTAATTGAGTAGACGTATTAGGAAAATCTCAACTAATTTTGAACCAAAATTCTCCCATAAAGGAGCCGAATGGGCCGAAACGTCCAAGTTCGGTTCTGAATTAGCGGTGCCATGACCATTTCTTGGCGTCGACTATAACCTTTAGCCTTCCAAGCTACTGATGCGGGTTCGATTCCCGCTACCCGCTATTACTTATGCTGGTAATACTCCTCGTAATACTGCAGCCCCTCCTCTGGAAAGTCAAACTAATATTCTATCCGCCGACTATGTCGTGAACAAACAAGAGGTTTCGTCTGTTCACGATTCGGCGCAGTCATACAGAAGTGCAAGAGACTTTAATTGGGAAAAGCAGGTGGGGGGGGGTGAAAGAAAGAGACGTCCATCGTCTAATGGATAGGACAGAGGTCTTCTAAACCTTGGGTATAGGTTCAAATCCTATTGGACGTAATTTTGTGTCGGAAACAAGTACGCCTTTCGTGCAAGGGGAGTCGTTGGATAGTGAGTGTGTCGAAGTGATTCTGTACTGTTTAATATGCGGATTAATCCATCATCTCTCTTGGAGTAAAAAAAGTTCCGTTGACTCTTTAATTGCTTCTTTCAAAATTGCTTCCGCTTGTTCCGTAGACACCTTTGTGGAACGAATAATTTCACCAAAACTAGGTTTGTTAGTTGTTACATACTCGCGCAGCTGAACCAAGAATCGTTTCACCTGTTCAACATCTGACACATCTAAATATCCGTTAACTCCGGTGTAAATGGTAGCTACTTGTTCCTCTACCGATAATGGGGCTGACTGAGATTGTTTGAGAAGCTCACGCAATCGCTGTCCTCTAGCTAATTGATTTTGAGTAGTTTTATCGAGGTCGGAAGCAAATTGGGCGAAAGCCTCTAATTCTGCAGATTGCGCTAATTCCAATTTCAATTTTCCAGCTACTTGTTTCATAGCTTTGATTTGAGCCGCAGAGCCTACCCTAGATACAGAAATACCCACATTAATTGCCGGTCTAATTCCAGCATTAAATAGATCTGCTGATAGAAATGTTTATCCATCGGTAATAGAAATAACATTGGTAGGGATATAAGCCGAGACATCTCCCGCCTGTGTCTCAACGATGGGTAAAGCTGTCATACTGCCTTCGCCTAATTGGGAACTCAACTTAGCCGCCCTCTCCAAGAGACGAGAATGTAAGTAAAAAACATCTCCCGGATATGCTTCTCGCCCGGGCGGTCTTCTCAATAGCAGAGACATCTGTCGGTAAGCCTGGGCTTGTTTGGAAAGGTCATCATATATAATCAAGGTATGCTGTTTGCGATACATGAAATATTCGGCCAAAGCTGCTCCTGTATACGGGGCGAGGTATTGCAGTGTGGCTGGAGAATTTGCAGTTTCCGAAACTACGATGGTGTATTCCATGGCGCCGCGCTCCTGAAAGGTGTCGACTACCTGAGCTACAGAAGAAGCCTTTTGACCGATAGCTACGTAGACACATATAACATTTTGACCCTTTTGGTTCAAAATTGTATCTGTAGCTACTGCCGTTTTGCCAGTCTGTCTATCCCCAATAATTAATTCCCGTTGACCACGACCAATAGGAATCATCGAGTCGATAGCAATCAGACCTGTTTGTAAGGGTTCGTACACGGAGCGTCTTGAAATAATCCCCGGAGCGGGAGATTCTATCGATCTGAACTCAGAAGCTGGGATTTGTCCTTTACCGTCAATAGGTTGGGCCAACGCATTTACGACACGGCCTAAAGACGAGTCACTGACTGGTATTTGGGCGATCTTCCCCGTCGCTCGTACAGAACCTCCTTCTTGTATAGTTAGACCATCGCCCGTCGGTACAGCCCCAACATTATCAGATTCCGGATTCGAAGCAATGCCAACTGTACCGTCTTCAGATTCCACCAATTCGCCAGCCATTACTTCGTTAAGTCCATGAATACGGGCGATTCCGTCTCCCACTTAAAGTACAGTGCCGATGTTAACAACCTTCATTTCTGGAACATACCCTTCGATTTGCTTGCGAATGATGCTGCTAATTTCGTCAGGTTGGATATTTATTACCATTTTTGCCAAAAAGTATTACTGCGAAAGAGAGAAGTAAAAATGAAACCTTTTTCATGATAAATTGGGGGCTGAAAGTTGCAATTAAGCAGATTTGTTAGACATGGCTCTGAACAAGCCTATATGGTAATCAATCATTCGCAGATGCAGTTCATTAGTTAGACGACTGTTCAAACTTTCCAAAGCCCTTTCGGACGCTAATCGAGAAACTTGCTGCCGAACTTGCTCAATTGCTCGTTGCTTCTCGAAACGAATTGCATAATTTTTACTATCTTCAAGTCCTTTTAAATCATTGTCAGCTGCATCGACGAGATCTCGCCGCTCCTTATCCATCTGCGTAAGTCCACTGATACGGATTTCATCCGCCTTTATTTCTGCTTGTTGCAATCGAATACGAGCCCTCCGAAGTTTTTCAGTCGCTTCTGTATGACGCTCATCCGCATCCCGAATTGTGTTTGAAATTGTCCTTTCACGATTTTCTAAAAAATTGATCAATGAAAGTGGATTACAAATCTTCCATTTTCGAAGACTAATGATCTCTTCCCAAACCGGACATGGATCTTTCAATCCATCCGGCTTTCCTGCCCGTCTCTTACGATGAGTTGAGTTAGGAAATCTAATAGGCAATCCTACGCGGGCCTGCTTCCCCTCTTCCGTCTCGACTGGTAGGATTTACCCCGAATGAGCTCGGAGAAAATAACTAATATTTGGAAAAGTAAAGAATTGGTAGCTCTCCAAAAAAATTATTCAAATTTTTTGGAAGCCGTTTACTCCAAGTGGTATTCGTCTTGGATGGGTTGTCCATTCAGCAAATTGAGCGAGATCGGGAGAAATCAACTCCGATATCTATCCATATATACCCATACAGAAAATTCTTTCGAAATTTTGAAAGGTGTAATGTAAAGAGTTGAAGCATTCCCGATACGAGCATCATGTAACGATTTATGCATTCTCGACTGCGATTTGATTTATGCGACAGGGGAAAGAAAACCCCAAATTTGCTAAGACTTCAAGCCATTTGGCTTTAACCATATTGACGAAGTCCCGAGAATTGGTCGGTGAGATTCGGGGTTTCACCGATTGCACGGAATGCTCTGGTTCTTGCATAACATTCATTTGCAGGTAATTCGTCGGGTTTTGCACTTCTTACCGCCCAATTAGTTTTTTCATTCAGGTGCAACTGACGAAATCAATAATTCCACTTAGATTTACGACTCGCACACACTCCCTTTCCGTAATAAAACAATATACCTAATACGAGGACTAAGTTGATCAGGTTTATCTCAAATATATTAGTATTTAGGCCAATATTTCCAGCAGGGGCCCAATAACTCGAGGGAGTGACGATCTCACTTATACTTCTCGTATTCCTTTCCCTCCTTGAAGGTTTTACAAATTTGGGCAACTTCTGGTCCGGCCTAGTAAAATTTGACAAATTACGGAACGGAAGAGAGAAAAAAATCACAGAAGAAATGTGATTCTCCCTCTGAGTCATTCACTTCGGCAATGACTTGTGGTTTTTCTAATTTAGATAAAAATTTCTACTCGGTAGGAAGCGGGGAATAAAGAAGCAGGGCAAGGGCTTGGCCAACTAAAGGAGGAGGTGACTTCCCCCCTTTCCAAGCCCCCTAAAAGAAGGAAAATAAATTTAGCAGTTCACCATTGACTGGAAAATAATTCGATTTGGAAACGGAACGGGGGGGGGAGTAAGTGGTCGATATATTCAATTAATTTTAAAAAAATCTTTTTTTTTTTCTATTAGAAAGAAACGGTTTAGACAGGCGGATTTGCAAATAACGGGGCTGGAGCTACAACTGATCCATAAATTGTCAAAGCTTCCATGAAAGCCAAACTCAACAATAAAGTGCCTCGTATCTTACCTTCTGCTTCTGGCTGTCTTGCTATACCCTCGACCGCCTGACCCGCAGCAGTGCCTTGGCCCACACCGGGTCCGATTGAGGCAAGGCCTACGGCTAACCCGGCGGCGATAACGGAAGCGGCAGAAATCAATGGGTTCGTATTAGTCTCCTCCTATTTCATTTGTGAAAGTCAATTTCGCTTATTCCGTCAAGTATCAACAAAATCTGATTTGACGAAGATTTTCGAATGAATAAATTTGAAAAATTCATTCTATATGGATCTAATCGGGACTGGTAAGGTGGTCCAATACCCGCATATTTGGTTGCTGTCCAACTAAAAACAACATTTGAAGAAGAAAAGATCTACTTCATTTCCAGCTAGACATCGGTCGATAGATTTTCCGACTGGCACAAATATTCTAATCGGATCAGAGGATTTTGTGTATTCGAGATTAATACCAATTATATCTCAAACCATGTCTATCCCAACCCTAAGGGCAGTAAGATCAAATAAATTTTTATTTGACGTATCGCAATTTGGAATCTAGAATCACCGGCTCAAATGAGAACCATAAAAACAATATAGATCTCCCCTATCCTCCCGTGAAGCGTTTCCGTGAAGCATTTGAGTGAGCTCGGCGGCAAGAATCATCACTTTTCTTCTTCTACCTAATTTTCCTTTCTTTCTATCTAATACCTTAAATGGTTTGATTCAATTTGTGCGTATGTGTGTGCAGGGGGTGGGGGGGGGGGCCGGCTCCTTTCGAGGCTACTGAAAATGGCGAAAGGGAAAGAAAGGAGACGTGAGTTTCGTACTGTAAGATCATGATACCACATAAACGGCCTTCTTTCACTAAAACAACCCGCTAAATTGTACTCAAAAAGAATTTTTTGTACCTAAATTAGAGCTCTATTTCAACCCATTAATGATGATCTTCCGTGGATTCCCCGATATAAGCTGCAGCTAAGGTGGCAGAGATTAAAGCTTGTATGGCACTCGTAAACGATCCCAAAGGCGTCGTAGGTACGGGAACGATTAAGGGTACTAGGGAGACGAGAACAGCTACTACCAACTCGTCAGCCAAAATGTTTCCAAACAATCGGAAACTAAGTGATAGGGGTTTGGTAGAGTCTTCCAAAATATTGATAGGTAATAGTATCGGAGTTGGCTGTATGTACTTGCCGGAGTAGCTAAAACCCCTCTTGTGCAAACCCGCATAGAAATATGCTACTGATGTAAGCAAGGCTAGCGCAACGGTAGTGTTAATATCGTTCGTAGGTGCAGCCAGCTCTCCGTGAGGTAACTGAATAACTCGCCAAGGAAACAAAGCACCTGACCAGTTGGAAACGAAAATGAATAGAAACATCGTCCCAATAAATGGAACCCAGTGGCGATATTCCTCTTCCCCCATCTGAGTCCTGGTTGAATCGCGAATAGATTCAAGAACATACTCGATAAAATTTTGTGTACCAGTTGGTATCGACCGCAAATTCCTGGTAGTCGCGGCGGGTAGAGCTAGCAATATAGCGATGACGACCCGAGAAGTTATAAGAACCTGCGCATGAACCTGAAAATTTCCTATTTGCCAATAAAAATGTTAACCTACTTCTACACTCGATACTTGATGCAGATTACCAATTTCATCAAATTGCAATTGCTCAATTTGCATAATACCCCCCCCCTCCCAATGAAGAGAAAAATTATCTGAAATATTTATCATTACATAAATTTTCTAAAAAGGAAAAGGCAAGTTTATTTTCCATCAAAATTTACGATCTGCTAAATTGCCTCCTCTCCCGAACTCCCTTTTACCACTTAGTTGTAAGTCGTTGAGGTAGTTTTGGTGTGTAGCTAACAGACTTTTTGCCCATCAAGTTACCTCCGGAACCTTCATGTCCGAACGACCCTCGTGAATAGCTAATGCTGGTTTATCCAATATCCATCGGATCGAGGATCTAGCATCATCGTTACCGGGAATTGGAACGTCTACAAGATCCGGATCGCAATCTGTGTCGACGATACAGATTGTGGGAATACCTAGAATACTGCATTCCCTGAGAGCGGTAGATTATTCGTGTTGATCGGTAGTTGTCGCAATATCGGGTGAATCTGACATATATTGAATCCCACCTAGACATTTTTTTAATCTAAACAATTATCCCCTCAAAATCGCGGCCTCCTGTTTCGGAAGTCGATCGAATCCCCCCCTATCTTCTTCAGTTTGTAAGTATTGAAACCTGCGTAGACGTGTTTCTGTAGTGACCCAATTTGTTAACATACCGCCTAACCATTTCTCATTTACATAATGGCATTGAGACCTTAATGCAGCTGATGCTATCAAATCAGTTACTTGATGCTTTGTACCCACCATCGGGAACTCCTTCCCCTCCGCTGCTGCATTGAATACCGAGTCACACGCTTCAGATGGGAGACGGGCAGTCTGAGTTAGGTCGAGAATATGAACACCCCTACGTTCCGTAAATATATAAGAAGACATTTTGGGATTCCATCTCTGAGTTTGATGTCCGAAGTGAATTCCTGCCGCCATCATTCCTTCTAAGTCAATATTCCGATTTTTCTGTTGCATCTTCCCCTCATTTATGAAAAGAAATAGGAATTCGTTTCATTTTAACTAAATTTAGTAATACAATCCAGTAATCTATTTCGCGGCTCGGAATGCACGAGAAATTTACTACCAAAGAATTTTCTATCACATTTCAAAATGGAGACAAGGAAGAGACCGACTCAATTCTTTTCGACTGACGAAACTGAGATCGAAATCCCGCTTTTTGCGATGACCGCATAGACCGGTCGCCCATTTTGAGTTCTTACTACCCCTATTTGCCAAATGAGACTCCTTTTGTTTATTCACTTTTAATTGACAAGCGATTTCCGGACTACCCGTTCCGACAGGAACGGCGTCGCCAAGAACAACATTTTCTTTCAACCCCTTTAGCCAATCGATTCGGCCGCGAAGAGCGGCTTTAGCCAATACCCGAGTAGTTTCTTGAAAACTCGCTTCCGCCGGAAAACTAGTAGTGTTAAGAGAAGCTTTTGTCATTCCCAATACAATAGGCTCGTAAAAAATCGATCTCCTTAGCACACGATTCATACGTTCCGCTTGTGACAACTCAACAAGCTCCCCGGGAAGAAATACGTTAGTTACCCCATCTTCGGATGCTACGACCCTCGACGTCAATTGGCAGACAATAATTTCTAGATGCTTGTCACATATTTGTACTCCTTGAGACTCATAAACTTCTCGAATTTGATCGATTAGAACTAGTTGGCAATGCTCCATACTTCTCCCAGCACTTAGCAAGTGACTCCAGGGATTCCCAATTAATTTGGTAATACTTCGACACCACCTCCCAAAAAGATTTTCGATTCCTGCTGGAATCGAAGCAATGGAACGGGACTCCAGGAGCTGTTCAACCTTTGGGAGACCCTGAGTAATGTCTCCAGATTTCAACCTATCATAGGGCAATGTTATTAATGTATCTCCCTCCTCGATAATGTCCCCAGAAATCTTGTGGGGATTTGCCCCCCGAGTCACCAGAAGGGTTTTACCCGTTCTGACTAATGAATAATTTTGGTGAACGGCTGTGACCTGACCGGACTTCATACATGCACGATCTTTATGTAGATATCGACCCTCATTGATAGGTAGTCCCAGACTGACTAACATGATTTCTCGACTAAACACTTTTGGCGGTAAATAAATAGGTTTGTCCAATAAACTTTTCTTGAAAAATGGATTTCTGGGGCATTTCAATAATAATTTGTTTTCATCAATCAGATAGATATTTTGATGTCTCAATTTATCTGTCGAATAATTGGCAAAACATTTTTTCCTAGAAAAAGCTTTGAATGAAAAATGGTGAGGAATCAATAAGCAAGAGATAGGCCGCGAAGTCCCCACTAGACCTACCTGCTCAGCTTCTCTTTGGCCGAGGTTGGAACTCGCTCTTCTAGTTTTAATCAATCCCCCTTTAACATTTGGGTTTGCAGAAGCTTTCAAAATAGATTTATATTCAGAATTCAATGAGATATTTTTTTCATTCCCGCTGATACGGACGAAACCACTTCTCTCCAGTTCCGATCTGTGAAAGTATTCCTCAATTTCTTTTTCGTAACCGCTTCCGCTTGAATCAGCAAATGAATCATTACGAGAAAAATTGAGCGGCGATAGAATCAGGAATGATGCAGCCGATTCCGGAGCCAGATGAATAATACTTTGATAGTTGACGACTGATTCACGGCAACTGTTAGACGTATCAATTTGAGCGGGAGATGGTTTGCCGATAGGCGTTGATTCTTGGAAAAGCTGATTGACCCCGACTCTTCTTCGTGTGGGGGGAGACATCATCAGATTTACTTGAAGAAAGGTATGGAGCAAATGGCTTATTTTCACACTGATGAGGGATAAATAGTTTCTTTTTCCAGGAAGGGTTTCGTGCAGATATCTCTGCCACTCAATCATTAAACGAGTTCGAACTAATTGAATAGCCGTATGGTTAATTACTTCAAAATTTTCATCATTTCTGCAACAAATGAATGAAAGGGCTTCGGCTTTTGCGCGTCTCTGCGTCTTCGGTTTGTCGAAGCCGGATGGTACTTGTGCCAGGGATTCGCTAGATACGGCGTACTCGGCGACTGGTGTCACCAGGACGGAGTTTTTTCTTTTTCCGCAAAATAGAACCGGTTGAAAATAAACCCAATTTTTAACTTTAATTTCATCAAAGATCCTATTGACCGGCGCTACTAATGTATTATCTCGCCGAGCTATATTAGCTAGCTTTTTCGGATTGTAAATATATCCAGGTAAAATTTTTATCGTAGTAGCATCTGCCGATGTCTCTCCCATTCGAATCAATCCAGTCGTTTTGGCAGTAACATTGCTAGTTATCCACGCACCTTCTTCGGCACTAGTTTGAGTTTTCACCAAAATAGAGGACGGGGGTTCGTGCGTAAGAGAAACCTTTTTGGGAATCGAAAAAAAATTTCCTATTTTTACTAAACAAGAGCAGAAACTTTTTCTCTCTGTCTCACCGTCGAAACGTAACCTCTTTAGATTGACGGGTTCAATTTCTATAGTGCCATACTTCATGACCCCCGAAAGAGCAGTTCGATACTCGAAGTCTTCGTAAATAGCGAAAATGTGACCCTTATCCAAAACATTGTTTAATTGAACATTGATACTTCCGAAATGTAACCCATTGAGATTCTTTCGGCGTCGTTCAAACAACAAGGAAACCGACTTCCCCAGCTCGGCCCGCTCCACTCCGATATTCGAAAGGATGTAGTTGGATTTCGGTCGTTTTGACCAACTTGAAAAACATTTTGGATCGGCCCCAAATTCTTGAATACCTTTTCGAAGACCTACGCAGTTGTTGGCACCGGCTTCTGTCTCAACAATTTTTTCTGGGTGACTGCGTCTTTTTCCAATAGGGTGGGGTTCGATACCGACTCTATCTTGATCTTTATGGAAAAAAAAGTTCCCATCAAAATCGATAGAAGATCCCGAAAGAATCCATATATGACTTGCCTCTTGTACGAGACGAGCGGTATTGCAGATGGAATCACGGACGTGCCAAATAAATTTACTCCAGTGAATTTCTCCCCTTGAATTTGGATAGATAGGTTTTTGAATACGTTCTTTTGGGGGAAACTCTTTGGCCCGTACTTCTGCGATGATTTGTTGCGACTCAACATACTGACCATTTCGAATCATAAGCAGACTCTGGGCTGGGATGACAGAGTCGTGTGTATCGCCGTAACTATCGATAAGGAGGGGTAGATCATTTTGGCACATCCAAGCAGGATGTCCGTGCCTCGTACGCGTTGGGTGGACTAATTTTTCGTCGGAATTAATAAGTCCATTAAATGGAATTCGCACGTACTCCGCAATATCCCCTGTAAATACCCCGCCCGTATGAAAAGTCCTTGGCGTTAATTGAGTTCCCGGTTCTCCAATTGATTGACCTGCAATGATACCGACGGCTTCACCCAATTCTACTAAGTCATAATGAGCAAGACTCCAACCGTAGCGCAACTGACAAATCCGGAAAATGCTTCTGCATGTCAAAGGCGATCTTACATGTATTGGCTGCAACGACGCTACTAAGTTACTAGCCACTCCGTCACTGATATCTTGGTTACGGGTGGCAACACATCTGGCATCCCAATAGACATGATCTGCTAACACACGTCCAACCAATCCTTGATGCGACATCGTTCCAATAAATCCTCGTTTTTGTTTGCCAATATTCAGAAAAGCGAGACTTTTAGCAGTTTCACAATCCTTTTTGCGTATAGCAATGTGTTGAACAACTTCGACAAGTCTACGTGTTAGGTATCCAGCGTCTGAGGTTCGCACGGCGGTATCCACCACCCCTTTGCGGGCACCATAGCGAGAAATGATATATTCTGTCAGGGATAAGCCTTCGCGCAGATTTCTTCGGATGGGTAGATCAATTACTTGACCTCGAGGATCTGACATTAATCCCCTCATGCCAAGCAATTGATGGACCTGGGAGATAGTCCCTCGGGCTCCCGAAAAAGACATCATATGAACCGGATTCAAAGGATCGATCATCTTGAAACTTGGATTCATTTCTCGTTTTGAACATTCACTTGTGGCATACCAGGCTTCGATTGATTGACGTAACTTTTCTATGGCATGCAGACTTCCGCAGCGGTAATGCTGCTCCGAGACGTAACCTTACTTCTCCGCGTCTCGTACAAGCCAACCTCTGGTTGGTACTGCTGAAAGGTCGTCAATACCCGGTGAGACAGATGCTTTTGTAGCTTGCTTAAAACCCAAAACCTTAACTTGATCCAAAATGTTTGTCGTAGACGCGATTCCAAAACAAACGACTAACTTGCCGATGAGTCGCTTCATCGCAACCCTATCCATCGTCTTATTGCAAAAAGGTAATTCATTTCGCTCCGTCATTATGAAGACCTCAACTTCATATATACATATAATATTTCGCAGCATTTAGTAACCTTATTCTTAATAACTGATGAATTGAATTAAACTGATTTATTTACTCACCTATTAACTTTTGGAAAAGGCTTTCTCATTCCTCATTACTATTAGTAGGCCTAGCCAGTGTCGACATACTCGGCATAGAGGAGGTGGTGTATGGAGAAGAATTTTTTGACACACCCTGCACCGCTTCCTTCAATTGTTGATTGAATAAAATGCGACCGGCCGTTGTAAGTACATAAATACTTGAGATATATTCGTGTTTACATTTTCTAATTTGATAATTTTCGTAAATATGAAAAGAAGTTCCTAAAGACTCATATTGAGATTCAAAAGGTAATTCACGTATTTTCGAACTAATAATTTGCAGATCAATTTTCCATCGAAGCCATAAGAGGCTAGAGAAATCGACTTGTTTTGATTCCTTGGCCCGAACTAAGTCACAGTAACTACCAAAATAGGGTATTTTCTCGGGATATACGTCAGCCCCGTCTATAAAAACGGGATGTCTATTTCGATAAATTCCTTGCCTATTTTCAATTGTTAGTGCATAAAGACCAAGAAGCATGTCCTGACTCGGCACAGATACGGGATCGCCCGTGGCGGGGGATAATAAATTGATATGTGAAAACATCAGGAGACGAGCTTCAACCTGAGCTTCGATAGATAAGGGGACATGAACGGCCATCTGATCCCCGTCAAGATCTGCGTTAGACCCCCCACGAACCAATGGATGCAGACGAATGGCGCGTCCTTCTATCAAAATGGGCTGAAATGCCTGTATGCCCAACCTGTGCAAAGTAGGTGCCCGATTCAGCAGTACAGGGTGGCCTCGCATAACTTCCTGAAGAACTTCCCATATTATGGGGTCCCTCTTTCGTATCATGCACTTAGCAGCTCGTAAATTACAAGCGAGGTGTCACCCGATCAAGTTGCGAATTACAAAAGCTTGAAAAGGTTCAATTGACATTTCTCGAGGTAATCCACATTGGTGTAATGAAAGAGACGGACCCACAACAATTACGGAACGACCTGAATAATCGACCCGCTTGCCGAGTAAATTCTCGCGAAATCGCCCCTCTTTGCCCTCAATAACCTCTGAGAATGATTTGTAAGGTCTATTATGGATGTCCCTCGTTGGTTGCCCGCGTATACCACTATCGATAAGAGCATCTACAGCTTCCTGAACAAGTCTTTTTTGGCAAACAATTAATCCTTCTGGTGTGAATTCACTGCCCGATAGGAATTCGATAAGAGTATTATTCCGGTAAATAATCTTCCTATAAAGTTCGTTAAGATCAGAAGTAACTAATTCGCCTTCATACAATTCGACTATTGGTCTCAATTCGGGGGGAAGAACCGGTATGAAATCCAAAACCATCCATTCAGGTTTCAGATTCGTCCGTAAAAAATCCTTGGCTAATTTAATTCGTCTAATCAAAAGATCTTTCCTTCTTTGAATTGTTCGGTCTTCCCATTCAATTCCAACTGGTTTCTGTCTTGCCGACACCTGCCACTCTAAATACGCGCGATCTAGAAAACTTTGCAAATCTAAGCTAGCTAATCCTTTTTTAATAGCGTCTCCTCCAGTAGCGATTTCGTTTCTCTGAAGTGTTTCATAATTTCGGGTAGAAAGAAAAGTGGGAAGTATGTTTCTCCAGGATCGGTCCTCGTAATTGAACAGACCCCGCAGTCTTAATATGGTGGGCCTCTCGGCCACGGGCCTAGCTAGGAAAAGATTGGGATAGGTTGGCTGACCCCCCCCCAGAATCGGACACGAGCGTTTCCCCTCATCCGGCTCAAATAACTATTACCAAATTTAGAACCTGGCTAATTAAATGCTTTCGAGGCGCAATAGTACTTTTGTCCCATCGGAGATGAAATAGTTGTTCATTACTCAAGTTCTAAATCATCTTTCTAGAGTAGTCTTGATTCCCCCATTTCAGATGATCCCGTAGGGAAGGAAGTAGTTTCTTTCCCCCTCTCCATCATAAGTTGGAAATTTTTTTCCTTGTTCCTAATGTGATCACTTCCCCCCTTTGGGTTTCCACTCCACTTCGATGGCTAGCAATTCATTCGGGAAGTATATGCGATGATTAGCTTCCCATAACCATACCTAGAGTCTCTTCTAACAGCAAGGAAAGGGACCCGAGGGGTCATGTCGTAAAGCACTTCACTTCAATATTCTTTTACCAACTGAACCAGATATTTTCTCACGAAGCCTAATTGGTGGATTTTTTATTTTTTCTTTACCAGAAAATAACCATGGAGGGGATTCCTCGGTTTGTACGCAATATATCTTATCTTTCCACCCGAGTTGCACGATACTCCCCTTTTGGATCGAGGGACGCGTCGGTTGGAGGCCTCCCATTCCCATATGGAATGATAGATTGTATCAAATCTATGCTGATCGACACGTAAAGTCGAGTCACGCATCGCAATATACTGGGCTTTCTAATTCCTTAAGAGGTTTGGCAAGTAGATTTGCAATATAACTAGGGATTCGTTTCAGAAACCATACATGGGTTACCGGACACGCTAGTTTGACGTATCCCATTCGATATCTCCGAACTCGGGAGTCAGTAAACTCGACTCCGCAATGCTTGCAAAATCTAGAATATTTTTCCTCGCTACTGACGGATCGGTAGTTTCCACAAGCACAGATTCCACTTCTTATAGGCCCAAAAATCCTTTCGCAAAATGACCCATTTCTCTCTGGTTTATGAGTCTTGTAATGCAACGTGTAAGGTTAATCGACTTGCCCGACGACATCTCCATTAGGTAACTCCCTCTCGGCCCAACTGCGAATATGTTCGGGAGAAGCCAGTCCAATCCGAAGTTGTTGATAATTAGTTCGATGAATCATAATAAAATGTTGATTAATTTTTCACAAAAGAAATTTCGGTAAAATATCAGATGTTTTCAAATTCTCTTCCCAAATTTTCTTCAATTAGAAAATTGCGCTCCAAATTTAGGCCCATACGTCGTAACTCTCGAACTAGCAATCGGAAAGACTCTGGAACGGTATTGGGTTTGTGAACAGGTCTTCCAGTCATAATTGCACTAGGTACCTTGTAACGAGCCTGAATATGATCTGATTTAGTTGTAAGCATTTCTTGCAACGTGTAGGACACACCGAAACCCTCTGAAGCCCAAACTTCCATTTCCCCAACTCGTTGTCCCCCCCGTCTGGATTTCCCCTTGAGAGGCTGCTGAGTAACAAGCGCATAGGGCCCACTCGATCGTGCATGAATTTTATCATCAACCTGATGAATAAGTTTCATTATATAGGCTTTCCCGGTTGTAATAGGTTGTCCGAAGGGATCACCCGTTCGTCCATCGATCAAACGACTCTTTCCAGGGTGGCTGGGTTCAAATAACCACGGATTATTAGTCCTCGCGCCTGCTTCATGAAGTTCGGCAAATACTAGTTTTCTGGAAGCTTCTCGTTCATATCTTTCGTCGAAGGGTACTATACGGTAATGAGTTTCTGGAAACTCCCCAGCTAACCCCAATAGGCATTCGAAAATCTGTCCCACATTCATTCGTGAAGGTACTCCTAAAGGACTTAGTATCATATCGACCGGCGTACCATCTTGGAGGTAGGGCATATCTTGTCTGGGTAATATTTTTGACACAATACCCTTATTTCCATGCCTACCGGCTATTTTGTCACCCACTTGTATTTTACGTCTTTGCAATATGTAAATATGAATTACTTCCGAATCATTCGTGGTATCGTCTTCGGGGTAGACCCACCTGACATCAGTGACTCGACCTCTTCCACCAATAGGTACTTTTAGACAACTTTCTCTTGCGTTAACCAATTGTATACCAAAAATGGCTTGTAATGATCTCCCTTCTGGAACACGTGATGAACTCGCCCCCTCTTGGGGTGTCAGTTTACCCACCGAAACGTCTCCGGCCTCTACCCAAGATCCCAATTCCACCAGCCCATTATCGTCGAGGTGTCGAAGTGCATGACTATCCACTTGAGGTATTTGCTTGGTAACCCGTTCGGGTCCTTGATTTGTTGCACAAATTTCAACCTCATGTTTCTCGATGTGAAAAGATGTAAAAATATCTTCGTATATCAGGCGTTCACTAATCAACACTGCATCTTCAAAATTGTATCCTTCCCACGGCATGTAAGCTACTAAGATATTTCTACCCAGAGCTGGTTCCCCCCTAGCAGTTGCTGCCCCATCCGCCACGATTTCCCCGCTTCTCAACAGTTCTCCCAGCGAAACCGCGGGTTTTTGGTGCATACAGGTGTTGTTGTTGGAACGCTCATATATTTTTAATTCATTACTTAAAATAAGCGGAGCCGATTCGTTGCTTCTTGCCTCGTGGATAGCAGATAGTTCAATTTTATTACCATCGATATATCGAATTTTTCCTCCCCGTCCGGATATGGCTACACTTCCCGAATCCAAAGCTACTTGACTTTCTAACCCAGTTCCTACTATGCATCTCTCAGGCTTAACCAGAGGAACCGCTTGACGTTGCATGGTGGAACCCATCAAAGCACGGTTTGCATCATTATGCTCAATGAATGGAATGAGCGAAGCTCCAATCGAAAAATGATGTAGGGGATGAATGCTTCGAAAATCAACTTGTTCCCAAGGGACGCTGAGAAATTCCTGTTGGTATCGAACTGGTATAAGTTCCCTCTCCGAAGCTCTCCAGTCAGGTAGTAACAAATTTTCAGTTGCTATTCGGTAATAATCATCTTCAGCAGGTGATAAATCGACTAACTGCTCCTCCCCAGACGAATCCGACATTTCGAGGTAAGGGCTCTGCAAAGAACCCGAATTGCTAACTCCTGCCTGAATAGCTAGTGAGGAAATCAGGCCAGCATTCATGCCTTCCGATGTTTCAATTGGGCAGATGCGGCCGTAATGACTAAAATGAATATCTCTAGCTTGAAAACTGGCGGTTCGACGTGTTAACCCACCGGGACCTACAGAACTTAATCTTCGTTTATGAACCATTTCTGATAATGGATTTGTTTGGTCCAAAAATTGCGAGAGTGGGTGTGAACCAGAAAACTCCTTAAAAGCTGCTATAACTGGCGCGGGCGTCACCAACCCTCGGGGAGTTATTGCGCGTTTACGTCTAACGGCTCTAGATAAATTTTATCGAATCGAATTCTCCAAACGGTTTGGAGCTAGTTTCAATTGTTCCTGAAGCAAATCTGCTACGGATCGAACACGTCGATTTTTCAAGTGATCTATATCGTCAAGTTTGCCTTTTCCGTAGCTTATTTCTATCGAGTGATCCGCGGCTGCTAATATGTCTTGAGGGAGCAAGAAATACTCTGTTTCGGGTACATCAAGGGTTAGCTTGATGTTCGGATTTCGTCGGCCAATTCGTCCCAATTCGCATCTATGCTGAAAAAACCTTTTTTATAATTCCTTGAATATGGATTCTGAAAATGATACATTTGCGTCTGCGGCGGAGTATGGGTGTTTGTAAAGCTCTGCTATGGCATCCTCTGGTGATTCAATAATTTCTTTTTGCTTCTTCCACATATTTGGAAAAATTTTTGGGTAACGGGCGTTTTGTAGAATATCTCTTTTGCCTAACCCCATAGATACTAATAGAATTAAAATGGATATTTTTCTTTTTTTGCTAATACGAACCCATATTTTATCCCTCCTGTCCATCTCCGGTTTAAATCTCCCTCCCCAATCCGAAATTACGGTGCTAGTGTACGCGGGAAGTCCTTTCTGGTCCGACTCCCGATTGTAGTAAATACCGGGGCTCCTCAATATTTGATTGACTAAAACTCTAGCAATTCCGTTAATAACGAATGTTCCCCTAGAAGTCATCCAAGGAATAGACCCGAGCCGTACATCTTCCTCCTGTACTACTCGATTTTCGTCGCAAATCAATTAAACTGGTACATATGGATCAGCGGAATACGTAATACATTGATACGCGGCATCTTTCTCTTCGACTGAAGGTTCTGCCAATTGGTACCGATTACCAATAGATCAGAATTCGACTTCCTTATCTGTATCTTCAATTTTTGGGAAATTTTCGAGTTCCTCGAGCAATCTTTTATGAACAAAACGACTAAACCCTTCGAATTGAATTCGTGCAAGTTCTGGTAGTACGGGCATACCTCCATTTCCTCCTGACGAGGTGATACATCTAGACCTATTTCTAAATAAAATTTTACAGATTACATTTCTGTACTTTTTCTTTTCTCTTCCAAAAAACTCCTTATAATAATATGAATTATTATTTACTTTTTTTCCGCGTATTTATGGTATGGAGATGCATATACATCTATATGTATATATGTCGAAGTAGAAATAAATATATATTTGCAATTTTATGGAGGCAAGCAGCAATCCGAAGAGAATTTCATTCACATACTTCGAAGAAAATTTTTGCACTAAGGATTAAATCTCTTCAACGAGCTGCAAAATGGGAACCTAAGCGAAATCCAGATTTTGCGAACCTAGAGTCAAATCGCCGATTCTGTAACAAACTTATTTGCTAAAAATATTTACGTATCCGGGAGTAAAACAGCTATTGACGCGTAAATGGGGACTATACTAGGGGTAAACAAATAGGTATTTCGTAATTATATCACATCATTAATTTTAATTGCCATGCGAAGAAAACCTAAAGCTTGGAGAAAAAAACAGGCAGATGTCTTCCTAATAATTTTAGGATTCTTAATATTCTACATTTACACCCCTAGTGTGAATGTGTAAAGAGCTATTTGTCAAAACAGAAGTAGTAGAGATTAAGAAGAGCTTTCCCTTGGGGCGAGTTATTATCCCCGCCTCTGGGAAATAGATCGATTTGGATACTTGCTAGGATTTGGAATTTTAGAACTAATTCTTACCCAGCTGAGTCAAAAGCAAATTTTCCCTAACTATATCTCCAAGAATTTTGAGGACTAACTTTATTACGTCACGAATCGTTGACTCCGGGATAATTGCTAGGTACACTCTAGCTAAGTCAATTCTTGGGATTGTAGTTCAATTGGTTAGAGCACCGCCCTGTCAAGGCGGAAGTTGCGGGTTCGAGACCCGTCAATCCCGATACGAGAAACTGTGATTAAACGCATCGGAATTCTTTCCCTTTTCTTTCTCTACCGCCTAACTGCCGAAACGTGCCATTTAGTACTTGAACTCGCGGTTCCCAGCTTTGATTTGAGTATTTGATTGGGTCGAGCTGGATTCGAACCAGCGTAGGCGCCGCCAGCGGATTTACAGTCCGTCCCCATTAACCGCTCGGGCATCGACCCATAAGTCGAAAAATTTTTGGTTCCATCATACGCAATTATCGCTTGATTAATCGATGTATTTCAGTAGGTTTCTTTAACCTAGTGCCCCTTTTCCATGAGATTCGTCAAGTGGTTAAAAATATACTTATTAGTTGCATAAATAAGTTCTCGAAACTCAAATACCCCCAGGGGAATTCGAATCCCCGTCGCCTCTGTGAAAGAGAGGTGTCCTGGGCCTCTAGACGATGGGGGCCGGATTACCCGCTAGAAGCTTAAGTTATTCACCTCAAGTTGTCAATCTAAAAGGATTGGAGAGACTGGAAAACTATTTGTTTTAGCGACACCAGATTAAGCTAATCACTTGAATAACTTTTCAATATCTCTTTTTCCCCTACGTAAAATTGTAGCACTTAATTGATTAATTAGAAGCGAAAGCGGCAAAAGTAAACCATTTGTCGAAATGAGAAATAGGTATTCCCGGGATCTAATTGTGTGATATACTAAATAATCGATATCGGAAATTCGGCTTCAACACCTTTTTATTAACCAATAAATTTCCATTCGGTCAACCCGATTAACTAGAAATAGATGGTTCATAACAGAATCCAAGAGTTCTTTCCAATAGGACTCCTCAAGCTATTCCCCAATTAATGATTTGAACTACCGATACGGAAGTAAACATTCTTGCGTTTGTAGCCACCGCACTTTTTATCTTAATTCCAACAGCTTTTCTACTTATCCTTTACATTCAAACAGCCGCTCGGAATAACGAGTAGTTGTCAACTAATCTGATTACTAACTTACCAGTAATTATCTGCATATAAGAGCAACTAGAACAGAAAAGGTGGGAAGAGGTGAAATCTTCTTCACAAAATACGGTGAAACAAAAACTGATATTCTGGATGAAGTTGTGGAGCTATACAGCTGCTACTATTACATCGACAAGTCATTATTACCCGACGAAGTCTCCTAGTTAGGTTTTTTTATGCTAATCATAATGGTTGCTTCCTTTCATTTATTCCTAGTTTTTTGGCATATATTGTCTGCTACCCCCGAGTCGAATTGCTAGAAATTGATAGATCAGTTCTTGATCTATCAATTTCTAATTTCCGCCAAATCATTTTTGCTTTCTGCGGAGCGGAAATAGGTTCCCCTCCCGCGGACAGCGACGGATTGGGAATTTAATTCAGTATACTCCCTCCCATACCTCTAGGAAAAAAATATCAACTCAGACAAAGGGGAGTGAGATATCTGAGAATAGAAACTTAGCTGCCTTTTATTTTAAGTAAGAAACTCATTTCGTTCCGGGTGCAGTTGTAACTCCAGAAAGATATCTGCAGTTTGAACCAATAGTGGAGTAAACCGCCAAGGCGAAGGAGAAGTAGGTGGGTTCCGGTAGCACCGGAGCGGGGAAGAAATAAGTTTCTTACTACAATCATTTAATTTACCCCAATCAATTTTTGAAACAACGGGTTGAAGCAATGATTTCAGGTTCGTTGGAACCCTTTAAATAATTGCTTCCCCTAGAGAATTGAACAATACATCGACTTCTGCTTAACCTCCCTGTTTCATCACGAGAAGAAATTTTATACGCGAAAGGGCTTCTATAATGTATGCTTGTGTATCTATATGCTATTGTGTATCTCTATGCTACGCGCAGTGTATCCTCTGAATCTAACTAATGAAGAACCAATTAGTCACTTCCCACACGTCACAACCCACTTCTTCCCCAAACTACAAGCGAGAGGGAAAACGTAAAAATTACCGTCAAGGCAGCCCAAGCTATAGTAACTAAGTCCGTAGTTATAATTCCTATCTTTTCACTCCCTAATTTTTCTCGATAACTAACTAGTAACTAATTAGTTCGAACTCAGATCAATTTTTAAAAAGCTTTGAGAAACGTAATGAGAATCAGATATCTGTTTCTACAGGATACTATCCCAGCGTCAGGAAATGACGAGTATAGAGAAACCCACGGTTTCTTTTTAAATGTTACTGGTTGTGTTTTTCGTTTTAGAACAGTCGTCACTTTCTATTTTCAATTGACTCAGCAGTGGTATACTTAACCGGGGTTGTCCACGCGTGACGCATCGAGACACATGGAATGTGACAGACTATAACAAACTATAGAGCAACTCAACTTGTATCCGATTTCGGCGCAACAAACAATCCCCGGAAAACCTTACTAAAATCGGTGAATAGAAGTATAGAAATTCAATTCCACAAATTGTTCTGTTTCTCCAGGCGACACCCAGATTCGAACTGGGGAATTAGGGATTTGCAGTCCCCCGTCTTACCACTTGACTATATCGCCTCGTCCCAAGGATCCTTCTCCGATCTGGCAAAGAAACCATCTCTGAGCCAAGACGTTTGCCAGGAAAGCAGGTAAAATATATCACTGATGAGTATACTACTGAGAGAAGTCACTGACAAGTAGTTTCTCCCGTCTCACCGTACCACCGAGTGGATTTCGTGGTTTCATATGCATCCATGTTTGAGACGACAGCCTCGATGCGACCCAGTTATCGCGCTACGAAATTTTGAACGAAAATTTTGAATTGCTAAAAACTTGAAAATTTCTGGAAAGGATTTTCATACGTTTTTCCATCTGGAATCAAATCTCTTCGTTGCCTTCAAAGTAGGCGGATAGCGGGAATCGAACCCGCGTCATCTCCTTGGCAAGGAGGTATTTTACCACTCAACTATATCCGCAAAAACTGTTACTTCATTTTACGAAGTAAAATACGTCTACTTCCAATTAAATAATTGACAAGCATACTCCAAATGATAGATGAAGGGCTAAATGTACCTTCATCACTTCACTCCTTTTTTCTCCTAAAATCAACTAAAAATAAGTTTTGTATTGCAATTCCTTCTGGCGGGAAAAAATCTGTTTGTCTCGTCTGACATCTGGCGTCCCCACCCGTAACGGTAAGTTACGAGAGGAGGAACCGAAGCAGTGGCGCAGACTCCTAAGAAATAAAGGAATTGGGTATACCTACCGAAAAGACTAATCCAATCCATAATGAAGCCCCTGAAAAAACGATATTTTTGCTGCCGGACCATCCCCCAGGAGATGCAAACGCGACGGGCACACCGACAACTAGTAGGAATGAGGTGGCAATTAATGCAAATAAAGCAAATTGGAAAGCGATAGTCATAGTTCCGATTCCTTCCGCATAAGGAATTGATTGTTTGTACCACCTAATCCCCATCCAACGAAGGAAGCTCAAAGGTTTCGTTTGTAGGGAGCAAACGCCTTTTTATGGTACTAACTTCCCAAATCCTGTAGGACACTTTTCCAAGTAGAAAAGTTAGCTTAACCCCGCTATCTAAGATGTTTATCCATGGCGACTATGCAATGATATTTTCAGCCCGCATCTATCGTGGTAGTGGTATAGGATAAAAGATCTATTTCTATACAGATAGATCTTAGAATCAAAAACCTTTCCGTCTCTGCCTCAATCATTTGGTAGACGTGGTTTAAACTTCCATCTGATTGTCGGAGAAAGGATTTACTTATTTGGGAGAGATGGTCGAGCGGTTTAAGGCTCCAGTCTTGAAAACTGGCGTGGCACTAAGATGCCATCGAGGGTTCGAATCCCTCTCTCTCCTAACATTTAGATCAGACGAAGAAGAACAGCAAGGGTGGCAGTTGCCACCAACGAAGAGCTTTTTCTATCACACGTCATGGAAAATGATTACCCGGCATATTACTGGGCGATGAGATGAAATTTATCTATCCAACTGGATAGATAAATTTCATACAAATGCGGCAAATTTAGCAACGACATGGGGTAACCCAGTCATTAGTTACTCACTTGCTCGCGGGTAAGAAAATCTTCACCTATTTTTTTTCCATCATTATCTAAACACATTCCTCAGACTTTAACTAAGGGGTGTCATGGAAAGAACGGGTTCGGTATCACGGTCAATTCCTTTTTCGAATCCGGCTGCAGCTGCACGAGCCCTACCTGCGTGCCAGAGATGACCCACGAAAAAAAAGAATCCTAGAACAAAGTGGGAAGTTGCTAACCAACTTCGAGGAGATACGTAGTTCACGGCATTGATCTCGGTAGCTACTCCACCCACGGAGTTTAGAGAGCCCAAAGGTGCATGAGTCATATATTCCGCGGATCGTCGCTCCTGCCACGGTTGTATATCCTTCTTCAACTTACCGAGATCTAAACCGTTTGGCCCTCTTAGAGGTTCTAACCAAGGAGCACGAAGATCCCAGAAGCGCATGGTTTCGCCCCCAAAAATAATTTCTCCAGTGGGAGAACGCATCAGGTATTTACCTAAACCAGTAGGTCCTTGGGCAGAACCTATGTTGGCGCCGAGACGTTGGTCTCTGACAAGGAAAGTAAAAGCTTGAGCCTGAGAAGCTTCTGGTCCGGTGGGACCATAAAATTCACTGGGATATGCTGTGTTATTGAACCAAACGAAGCAGCAGGCAGTGAAACCAAATATGGCAAGAGCCCCCAAACTATAAGATAAATAAGCCTCCCCGGACCACACGAAAGCTCGACGAGCCCAGGCAAACGGTTTCGTCAATATGTGCCAAATTCCACCGAAAATACAGATGGATCCTAGCCATACATGTCCCCCGATAATATCTTCCAGATTATCTACACTTGCTATCCATCCTTCTCCGCCAAACGGCGATTTCAGCAGATAGCCAAAAATAATGTTGGGGTTTAGGGTAAGATTTGTAATCTCTCTCACATCTCCACCACCGGGTGCCCATGTATCATACAAGCCTCCGAAATACAGTGCTTTGAAAACCAGGAGAAAGGCGCCGAGACCTAATAATATTAGATGAATACCAAGAATTGTAGTCATTTTATTCTTATCCTTCCAAGTGTAACCGAAGAAGGGAAAAGATTCTTCCAGAGTTTCGGGGCCAATCAAGGCATGATATATGCCCCCAAAGCCCAAAACTGCGGAAGATATCAAATGAAGCACTCCGGAGACGAAGTAGGGAAAGGTATCTGTTACTTCCCCGCCAGGACCCACTCCCCAACCCAGAGTAGCCAGGTGGGGGAGTAAAATTAGTCCCTGCTCATACATAGGTTTCTCCGATACGAAGTGAGCTACTTCAAATAGATTCATAGCTCCAGCCCAAAAGACAATTAGGCCAGCATGAGCCACATGGGCGCCAAGCAATTTACCAGACAGATTAATTAACCGGGCGTTCCCTGCCCACCAAGCAAAACCTGTGGTTTCTTGATCACGACCACCAAGCGAGAGGGTTCCATTAAAGAGCGTTTCCACGGGGTAAAACCTCCTCGGGGAATACAAGATTTTCGTGAGGCTGATCCTGAGCTGCCATCCAGGCACGGATCCCTTCGTTTAGTAAAATATTTTTTGTGTAAAAAGTCTCAAACTCAGGATCTTCTGCTGCACGAATTTCTTGGGAGACAAAGTCATACGCGCGTAAATTCAGGGCGAGACCAACCACCCCGATAGCACTCATCCATAAACCTGTCACTGGCACAAATAACATGAAGAAGTGTAACCACCGTTTGTTAGAGAAAGCAACACCAAATATCTGGGACCAGAAGCGATTTGCAGTTACCATGGAATAAGTTTCTTCAGACTGAGTTGGATTGAACGCCCGAAATGTGTTTGCACCATCACCGTCTTCAAATAGAGTATTTTCGACCGTAGCACCATGAATGGCACATAGAAGGGCAGCACCAAGAACTCCCGCAACCCCCATCATATGAAATGGATTCAGCGTCCAATTATGAAAACCCTGAAAAAACAGAATAAATCGAAAGATAGCCGCTACACCGAAACTGGGTGCAAAGAACCAACCGGATTGTCCTAAGGGGTAAATCAAAAATACGGAAACAAAAACCGCAATTGGAGCGGAAAAAGCTATTGCGTTGTAGGGACGTAATTGCACGGACCTAGCCAGTTCAAATTGACGTAACATAAAACCTATCAAGGCGAAAGAGCCGTGAAGAGCAACGAAAGTCCATAAACCCCCTAATTGGCACCAACGTGTAAAGTCCCCCTGCGCTTCGGGACCCCACAACAGAAGCAAAGAGTGAGCCAAACTATTAGCAGGGGTAGATACTGCGGCAGTCAGGAAATTGCATCCCTCCAAGTAAGAACTAGCTAATCCATGAGTGTACCACGAAGTCACAAAGGTCGTACCCGTGAACCAACCGCCCAAAGCGAAGTAAGCGGTGGGAAAAAGTAGTAGGCCGGACCAGCCCACAAATACAAAACGATCTCTTCTGAGCCAGTCGTCCATACTGTCAAATAAATCTTTCGGTTCTTTGGAAGATTTTCCAATGGCAATTGTCATATCCGCCCCCCACTAATCTCCTCAAACCACTTTTGGGTTCCCCCTTCCTTCTTATTCACTTCACAAGTCGGTAAAGCTCTCTCAAATATGAGGTCACGGGATCGTCGGTGTAAAAGTCATTTTGCCAGAATTTATCGTGCGAGAGGGAGACTCGTAAGATTTTCATCGGGGGTTTTGACCTTTTTCGTTTTTTTCTTGTACTTTCAATTTTTCTTTTTTCTTTACGTTCTTTTTGCCTAATTCTTTTTCCTTTCCGCTTTTCGTTTTGATATATTAATCTTGCTTGTCTTCAGGAAATCCCTTTTGCTACGTCATATATTTCATCGAGAAGTAGGTCAGCCCCCCTTTTCTTCCAGGACTTTGTTAAACATTTTAACACATAAATGAACCCGACCCAACGAAAGGGAAAATTGTCTCCAAAAATTTACAAGAAGATAAAGACTAGATTTCGTAGTATGAAGAGTTCGCACAGGTTATGTATGGGGGATACGTGGAACTCGTACCTTTTTGCACTTATCTCTACTTCAGGGATATTTCGGTACTTTTTCCACAAATCTCCAGAAAACTCCAAAAAACTTTTGCTGCCGAATGGCGGAGATAGGTAGCGACATATCGCCGCTCATCTTCGAACGAACGGAGAGTGTATCGGAAATTTCCACATCGAATAGTAGTCTCCACTTCAAGTCCTGGCAGTACAATCATTTTTTGACTGATTGGATAATGTAGAAAACAAGAATGTCGGAGACTCGAGAGAATCTTCCTAGTAATTGGGAATTGTTTTTAGAATACAGAGAGTGGAAAAGAACTACTACTCATACTCTACCTTTTTTTCCGCATCTCTTTTTCTAACTCTAGATATAGGTACGTTTATGTAGATATATTTATATATATCTATATTGATAGTAAGGATTTGCATTTGATTCCCAAGGTAAGGATAACCGAAACGTCTCTGGTACGAAAAATTATATCCAACTAATTTTTCAATGCCGGAAGAGATGATTCAATAGTCCTTCTGCGTAACGATGTAATTCTATAAAAAATTACAGCGGGAAACAGTTGAGGAAGAAATTTTCTTTATCTACCCCGGGGCAAAGACCAAAGTGAAACCGATCTTTTTTTGCCGAACCGGGGACTATTGAGTAGTCCGGATTTTGCACAAGTACTGGATCCAGCCCCTTGTCGGACTTGAACCGACGACTTACGCCTTACCATGGCGTTACTCTACCGCTGAGTTAAAAGGGCTTATTTATCATCGAGGAATCAAGATTGAAAAATGAGGTTGATCAGATCTAACTTAGTTGGATCCATGGATAAAACTATCCGTAAAACAGAAAAAAAACGGATTACTTTCAACCCTCGACGGAAACAAAACTACCAGTGGATTGGGTAAATAATTGGCAGTTGACTTTGCGGAGACGGGATTTGAACCCGTGACCTCGAGGTTATGAGCCTCGCGAGCTACCAAGCTGCTCTACCCCGCGCAGTTAATGCCTTCAATGTAATTATTATACATTCCCTGAATAATTACATTGAATATAAATGAGAAAAATGAGTGAATCAAAGTATTACGAGTCAAAGTATTACATATATATACTATTTTTTAGTATTTGAATTCCGATACGAATGAGGGGGATATTTCTTTTACCAACTTGACTTCGATACTCCAGGCAAAATACAAGTGTGTGCCATTTCGCGGGGTACGTGTCTAGAAAAACCGAAATCTCGATAATTGGATCTGGGTCGTCCGGTTAGGGAGCACCGGTTACGGAGACGAACAGGTGCACTATTGCGTGGTAGAGATTGCAATCTTTCAGAGATAATTAGTTTCTCCTGGATACGCAAACTATTTTTGATCTGTCGTTTTAAAGATTGGCGAATAACATCATATTTTGTCACCAATTTTTTTTTCTTTTTCTCCTTCTCAATAAGACTTTTCTTTGCCATAATTGACGGGTCGGTAAGCGGAGTTGTATTATTGCTACGAAACAGGTGGGACTTGCAGCCGAAACTTTTATTCACCAATAACTAACTTCGAGAAATGAAATTCTATTCATACTTATTAAGTAAATAGTCTTATAGGTAAATAGTCGATGCCCCGGACGTGATAGATAATGAGGCTAAGGCCAACACGGGAACAGGCAAAGGGTAGTCGAACGAAAAGGATTAACCAAATTTACCTGCTGTAGACGCTATTAGGAAAGCTGCGTAGGTAAATATATAACCCACAGAGAAGTGAGCTAATCCAACCAATCGTGCTTGAACGATAGAAAGAGCAACTGGCTTATCCCTCCACCGTATCACGTTTGCTAGGGGTGTTCGTTCGTGGGCCCAAGCTAGAGTTTCGATGAGTTCTTGCCAGTAGCCGCGCCACGAAATTAAAAACATAAACCCGGTAGCCCACACGAGATGCCCAAATAAAAACATCCACGCCCATACAGATAGACTGTTCATACCGAAAGGGTTATAGCCATTAATAAGCTGCGAGGAATTCAGCCGTAAATAATCCCTCAACCATCCCATTAAATACGTCGAAGATTCGTTGAATTGAGCGGCATTACCTTGCCATAAAGTAATGTGTTTCCAGTGCCAATAGAAGGTGACCCATCCAATAGTGTTCAGCATCCAGAAAACAGCTAAGTAGAAAGCATCCCAAGCGGAAATGTCGCAAGTTCCGCCTCGGCCGGGTCCATCGCAAGGAAAACTATAACCAAATTCTTTTTTATCCGGCATCAACTTGGAGCCGCGCGCATCTAATGCACCCTTCACCAGAATTAGTGTAGTTGTGTGCAAACCCAAAGCAATGGCGTGGTGAACTAGAAAATCCCCGGGACCAATCGTTAGAAATAGCGAATTACTGCTGCTGTTGATAGCATCCAACCAACCAGGTAGCCACAAGCCCCGACCGGCATTACTTGCCGGACTATCTGCCGAGGATAGAAGCACGTCAAAACTATATAAAGCTTTACCATGGGCAGATTGAATCCATTGAGCAAATACGGGTTCGATAAGAATCTGTTTTTCTGGAGTCCCAAAAGCTACCATCACGTCATTGTGAACATAAAGACCTAATGTATGAAAGCCCAAAAATAAACTAGCCCAACTCAGGTGAGATATTATTGCCTCCTTGTGTTCTAACATTCTTGCTAAAACATTATCTCGATTCTGCGCAGGATCGTAATCTCTGAGGAAAAAGATGGCTCCATGTGCGAAAGCTCCTGCCATGATAAACCCGGCAATATATTGGTGATGGGTATATAGTGCGGCTTGAGTCGTATAATCCTGCGCTATAAAGGCATAAGCGGGTAGGGAATACATATGTTGTGCAACAAGGGAAGTGATGACCCCCAAAGCAGCTAAAGCAAGTCCCAATTGGAAGTGAAGAGAATTATTCACCGTATCATAAAGTCCCTTGTGTCCACGTCCCAACCTACCTCCTGGAGGAATATGGGCGTCCAGAATTTCTTTCATACTGTGTCCAATACCAAAGTTAGTTCTGTACGTATGGCCGGCAATTACAAACACGACGGCTATTGCCAGGTGGTGATGAGCAATATCAGTTAGCCACAAACTTTGAGTTTGTGGATGGAATCCCCCCAAAAAAGTTGAAATAGCTGTTCCTGCCCCTTGAGTGCTATTGAACAAATGAGTATTAGAGTCGGGATTTTGCGCGTAAACACTCCACTGACCCGAAAAAAATGGTCCCAATCCCTGGGGATGCGGGGCGGTAGTTAATAAGTCGTTCCATCTAACATGCCCGCCCCTTGCTTCGGGAATAGCTACATGAACCAAGTGACCTGTCCAAGCCAAAGAACTCACTCCAAATAATCCTGAAAGGTGGTGATTAAGTCGAGATTCAGCATTTTTAAACCAAGAAATGCTTGGTTTCCATTTGGGTTGTAGGTGTAACCAGCTAGCTAGTAGGAACGAAGCAGCAATAGCTAACAGAAAAATGGATCCAGTATAGAGATCTTGGTTATTGCGTAGACCAATGGTGTACCACCACTGATATACGCCGGAATAAGCAATATTGACCGGACCTGCAGCCCCCCCTCGGGTATAGGCTTCGACCGCCGGCTGACCAAAGTGGGGATCCCAAATGGCATGGGCGATTGGTCTCACATGTAATGGGTCCTGTACCCATGTCTCAAAGTTGCCCTGCCAAGCTACGTGGAACAAATTCCCAGAGGTCCATATAAAGATGATAGCTAACTGACCAAAGTGAGATGCAAATATTTTTTGATAAAGACGTTCTTCGGTAGTATCGTCATGACTTTCGAAATCATGCGCAGTGGCTATACCAAACCAGATACGACGAGTAGTTGGGTCCTGGGATAGACCCTGGCTGAACTTTGGAAATCTTGATGCCGTAATGTTTCTCAAATCCTCCTAGCCATTATCCCACTGCAATGATTCTCGCCAGGAAGAATGCCCAAGTTGTGGCGATTCCACCCAGAAGGTAATGAGTTACTCCCACTGCACGTCCCTGTATAATACTCAGAGCTCTGGGTTGGGTAACAGGAGCAACTTTCAACTTATTGTGAGCCCAAACTATAGATTCAATAAGTTCCTGCCAATAGCCGCGACCACTGAATAGAAACATTAGACTAAAAGCCCAGACGAAATGAGCCCCCAAGAATAGAAGCCCGTATGCAGACAATGAAGAACCATATGACTGGATGACTTGAGAAGCCTGTGCCCACAAAAAATCTCGCAACCATCCATTGATGGTTGTTGAACTTTGTGCGAAGTTTCCCCCAGTGATGTGATTCACTGCTCCTTGTTCGCTTACACTTCCCCATACATCCGATTGCATTTTCCAACTGAAGTGGAAGATAACTACTGAAATGGAGTTGTACATCCAAAACAGCCCCAAGAAGACATGATCCCAAGCAGAGACCTGGCAGGTGCCCCCTCTCCCGGGCCCGTCGCAGGGAAAGCGAAAACCGAGATTTGCTTTGTCGGGTATTAATCTGGAGCTGCGTGCGAATAAGACGCCTTTCAATAATATTAGTACAGTAACATGAATTGTAAATGCGTGGATGTGATGCACCAAGAAATCTGCAGTGCCTAATGGAATCGGGGCTAAGGCCACCTTGCCGGCTACTGTTACCAAGTTGCTCCCACCCCAGGCTAAGCTAGTGCTTGCCGCCGCGTTAGGCGCAGTCGATCCAGGGGCCAAGGCGTGAGTATTCTGTACCCACTGGGCAAATATTGGTTGCAGCTGGATGGCAGTATCCGAAAACATATCTTGGGGACGCCCCAAAGCGCTCATGGTATCGTTGTGAATATACAGGCCGAAGCTATGAAAACCAAGAAAAATGCAGACCCAGTTTAGATGTGAAATTATTGCATCACGGTGACGAATAACACGATCCAACAAGTTGTTGTATTGAGTAGTTGGATCATAATCCCTTACCACGAAGATAGCCGCATGTGCAGCTGCTCCAACTACCAAAAACCCACCTATCCACATGTGGTGTGTAAACAACGAAAGTTGTGTGGCATAATCGGTGGCTAAGTAGGGATAAGGGGGCATGGCATACATGTGATGAGAGACAATAATTGTTAAGGATCCCAGAATGGCGAGATTAATAGCTAATTGAGCGTGCCACGAACTCGTTAAAATCTCGTGAATACCCTTGTGTCCTTCACCCGTGAAAGGTCCTTTATGAGCTTCCAGTATTTCCTTCGTGCTATGCCCAATACCCCAATTTGTTCTGTACATATGACCAGCTACCAAAAAGAGAATTGCAATGGCCAAATGATGATGTGCGGCATCAGTCAACCACAAACCTCCCGTTACCGGGTTCAATCCACCGCGGAAAGTCAAAAAGTCCGAGTATTCCGACCAGTTCAGAGTGAAAAATGGGATTAATCCTTTTGCAAAACTTGGATACATCTGAGCCAGAAGATCGCGATTAAGGATGAGTTCATGGGGAAGGGGTATTTCTTCGGGGTCGACACCTGCGTCTAAGAGTTGATTAATGGGGAGCGAAACGTGTATCTGATGTCCCGCCCATGCTAGAGATCCCAATCCCAATAGACCGGCCAAGTGATGATTCAGCATGGATTCGACATTTTGGAACCAAGCCAATTTGGGAGCAGCCTTGTGGTAGTGAAACCAACCGGCGAAAAACATCAATCCGGCAAAAACTAAAGCCCCCACAGCTGTGCAATAAAGCTGTAACTCACTAGTTATTCCGGAAGCTCGCCAGAGTTGGAAAAATCCGGACGTTATTTGCACACCCTGAAACCCCCCGCCCACATCTCCATTAAGTATTTCCTGACCCACTATTGGCCAAACAACTTGGGCACTGGGTTTCACGTGGGTGGGATCATTCAGCCATGCCTCATAATTGGAAAAACGGGCTCCATGAAAATACATGCCGCTCAACCAAATAAAAATAATAGCTAATTGACCGAAATGAGCACTAAATATCTTACGGGATATATCCTCCAAATCGTTGGTATGACTATCGAAATCGTGGGCATCGGCGTGTAGGTTCCAAATCCATGTAGTGGTACTGGGACCCTTAGCCAAATTTCTTGAGAAATGTCCAGGCTGAGCCCATCTCTCGAAAGAGGTTTTCACAGGATCCTTTTCCACCATAATTTTGACTTCTGGTTCTGGCGAACGAATAGTCATTGGGAATCTCCTCTCTTCGGGCAGGGGATAGCAACAACCTACCAACAGGAGATACAAAACTTTTAAGACCTGAGGTTCTTACTAGCATACAAGAATTTATTGCCCCCCCCCCCCGAAATTGAAACTTGAAAGCTACGATGTAGAGGTTATGCGGGGTAGGCTTTTGGTGGTATTATTACACGACTTAGCGGTGCCTAATGGACTTGATAAGATGAATTACCTATCTCGTAGGGGGGGGGGCGATATCTGACAATCAAAAATTTTTCCTTATTTGTACCTCCTAACTTAGTTTTTCATATGTTTTCCGTTCTGTTGTTCTGCCTCTCCCACTTATGAGACGGGGAGGAGCGTCCCGTAATTTTTGGCCGATTCTGTGCTTCAACATAATTGTCGGGAGAAAGTGCTATTGCCCGTCTCCAATACTCAGCAGCCTGATCAAACCAAGCTTCCGAAATTTCCAAATCTCCTCGCTCAATGGCCTGTTCCCCTCGACCAGGATGGATGATTTTTTTTCTGGGCAACCTCCTCCTTTAGAACCGAACTTGGGGGTTTCCCACCCCATACGGCTCATACAACTGCGCTCTTGGCTTATTATTTTCTCACCGGGGTATGAATACTACTTCCGAAGTTTGGGAGAAAAAAATAGTCAGGTTTTCAATTTTATTCGTCCCGAATAAAACCCTTTCCGTACTCACAGTTATTAGGGAAAAAATAACGATCTCCCCCGTCACTAACTACCCTACCTAAACATGGATTTCTTGAGATTCAAAAAGTTTTTCCTTTGGGATTTGGTACTACGCCGTGTCTCGTCACTTAGTGTTTTTTCAACTGTCTCTGCTACAGAAACAAATTGCATAAATTTTTTGATGAGACAGTTTCATTGTATCGACCCAGATTTTCAATGATAAATCCTTACGACGCTGCATTCTCCCATTTAGTCAATTATCCGTGGGACGGTTAGGCCAATTACCTCCTTCAAACCCGGATTGCTTTGAAGGGGGCTAGATCCCACAGCTCGCGGCAACTCCCGTCCGGAAATATGCTTGGGGGAAGCCTTTTTTTTCGGTTGAGTAGTTGTGAACCGAAGAGTCCTGAGGTGTAGGTAGTCGCACGTGGTGGCGGATCACAGCCATATTATTAAAAGCTTGTGGCAAGAAAGAATTGCGCTCTGGCGCTTGGAAATAGTATTCCAAAGCTTTTGCATGTTTCCCATTACTTGTATGAATAAGACCTACATTATGGAGGATGTAACTTCGATCGTAGGAATCAATCTCCAAACGCATGGCTTTGTAGTAACTTCGCAAAGCTTCTGCATATTCTCCTTCCGATTGAGCCGACATTCGTTACGGTTGCTTACGCAGAAAAGCCCCGCTTCAAAACCGCACATGAAACTTCCATATCATACGGCTCCTGCCGCCCAATTTGCGAAGAAGCAATTTGGGGAGTATTATTACTCTCGTTCCTGACAAAATTTGTAACTAGGCGGGGGTTAGTGTTTCACGAAACTGGTATCTAACCATCCTTCTCGCAAAAAGTTTTTTTCTACCGGATTAATTGCATCATCGCCAATAAATTATTGGTAACAACGATAGACTTTTTGGCGATTTCTTCGTTCCCAACGCTTTGCTTCTCGGAGGTTATTCACCCCGGCAATCTCCGATGATCCACAGGGTATCCGAAATACAAACGGGATGGCTGTTTGTTACCCCAATCGTAATTAATCGTTATCGCGACTCCGGAGTTCTAAAAAACATGTAATGTTTGTCAAAGTCAGAGGTTGACGAAGATTTTGTATTGCCAATTTCTTTACGTGGTGTCTGCCCCCCCCCATGCTTATTCCCAAAATTCTCATGTATAACATATCAATTAACAGGTTTAACCTCCTGCTTGCTTGATAGCCAGATTCGCGGCGGGAAGCTAGAGCCGCCGCTTGCGGGGCTGCATCAATCGTGGATACACGAACGAAGGATTTGTTCGGCAGTCGAAAAACACCTTTACCAAATGTGGGCTTACCAAAGTGGTAATTTTTTCAACTAATTGGGAATAGTGCCAAATCGCCTCCCTTCTCGAATCGCACCGTCCCTATAGTATATAAAAGCTTCCCTCTCCCTCTTAGTAGTAGGTAGAATTTGTGTCAGAATATCTGCTAGAATTGTGAAAGTTTTATCGATAAAATTATCATTTCTCTGCGACCTAGGCGTAATCTAAATTAACTCCTTGTTTTTCTTTTATCACTTCACCTATTACTAGTCGACTAGTTGAGATTGCGAAGGAAGAGAAGGAATAAATTTCTTCGAATAACAGGTTGGGAAGGAAAAGTGGTGGAGTGACAAGTTGTGTCGAAAACTTTCTTCGTGTCTCATCTTTATTTTGAAGAGTAGTTATTGATAACTCATACCAGCGAATCACTTGTCATTTCACTCCCAGAAGTCCTAAAATAAATTTGAATGTTTCACTGTTGAAAGGTATCAGCTATAGGAAGGGTGGCCGAGTGGTTTAAGGCGTAGCATCGGAAATGCTACGTATATTTTTATCTACCGAGGGTTCGAATCCCTCCCCTTCCTATCTACTCCTATCTACATTATTACTCCCCTGGATATCTCTTTGTCTCTCCCCCAAAATCTAGTTAAATAGCTATTTTGGAAGAGATGGATTCGGAATAGGAGTTTTCATCCGTTTCCGGAAAAAAGAGAAATTGAAAGACTAATTCATGAAAAACAAGAGAGGCTAATTCTCTTCCCCATTTCGACGTTAGACGCGTTGAAATAGCGCATCACTAGAACTCGGAAACGACATCGTTAGCCAAATCAACTTTTCTGACATCGAAAAATTTTACTTTACAAAGGTAAACTTTGGAATTCCATTCTTTATTAAAACGACTGACGGGGGAGATGAAAAAGCTTTTTACGCCTTTCTACTTATTAATCTGCTTCTTAATTTGTATCATTCTGAGTCCTTTGAGGTTATTCTTGCAATAAGAATCTCCAAAGTATTTGGTTAAATCGGATGAAAAAAACTTATTAGATTAAGCTTTTCGGGAGTGATACTCAACAACTAACAATTCATTTATATCCAAATTGACGGATTCCCGGTTGGCCATATGATTGACTAATCCTGTTGGCTCGTTCGTTTTTGAGATAGACAGAGTCAAGTGATCCGGTACTTCGTCCCTTCCGAAAGACTCAACTTTAACTGCATTGTAGGAAGTTGGTCGGTTCCTAATAGTAATAATATCCTTAGGTTTACGTCGGTAGCTTGGTATATCCACAATACGACGATTCACTAAAATATGTCTGTGATTAACCAGTTGTCGGGCAGCGGGAATTGTGGAAGCCATGCCTAACTGGAAAATGACATTATCCAGACGCATCTCAAGCAGTTGCAGCGGTACTTGACCTGTCGAACCCCTAGTTTTTCTAGCAATACGAATGTATTTGAGTAATTGGCGTTCCGTCAATCCATAATTGAGACGTAATCTCTGTTTGGCCTCTAAACGCACGCAGAATTGAGAAATTTTTTTTGAAGCTGATTGGTCGCCAGCAACTCGAAATTCCCCCAAGTTGGACGCATTATCTTTACCCGCAAGGCCTGGCAAATTTTTCAGACGACGCATCGATTTCAAACGAGGTCCTCGAAAGCGAGACGTAAAAACTCCTTTTCTATAAAATAACAATATTCTAAATGGGAGAAAAATTCTAGGATCAGCTCGGAGATATTATGTATCTCCACCGCTGAATTCGATAGAAATTGATAAAAACTAATATCTGTGGAAATCATAACATATGGATAGAAACTGAGAAATATCCGCCTCGATTCATTAGAGACATTTGAACATAGAGGTGAGGGGGGCAACCGGAAACTAAACTAACTACTTGCGCATCCAGAAATTTGTACCGAACGAAATGCAAACATTGTAGCATACACATTTACATAAATGTATTTACATAAAACTTCTAGAGGGGAAACTCCACTGTATTCATGCGATAGATGTATTGCCTCAAGTAGTGTGTTCCTATATACTTACCTTAATAAAAGAAAAAAAAATTTGTTTGAAAAAAGACGAGTCACTCTCAATCGACAATGTGTATTACACACATTTTCTCCACTAACAAGTGAAAAGCGAGACTGATAAAAAAGAAGCGCAATGTTGGTTGTGAAAGCAGAAGAGGTAAAATGCTTAAACGTGTATCTATTTATAGATATATGCGAGTTTTCCCGCATTTGAGAACCTTTTACGTGGATGGAATGGGATCAATTAAAGAAATTAGTAAATACAAGTGCACCAAAATTCTTTAACTTCAAAAAAATTGGGAGTGGTTAGATATCTAGGTCTTTTTCTTCTCAGTTTATTGGGGCTTAAAGGCGGGGATATGGCGAAATGGTAGACGCAGCGGACTCAATCGGATTGAGCCTAGGTATGGAGACGTATCAAGTGGCAACTTCCAGATTCAGGGAAACCTAGGATTATTCAGCAGGCAATCCTGAGCCAAATCTCGTTCTATTAAAATATTGATCGGGTCAATAAAGCGAGATAGGTACAGAGACTCGAAGGGAGTTATTCTAACGAACGAACTATTATTGACTAGTTTTTGAAAGAACCAAATATCCAACCGTTCGTTCTATATGGTTAACCGCATGAAGTCAAGTATGTGAATAAGCTGAGGTGGAGTTGAGAAGAGGGAATTTCAGTCTTTGGAAGCGGACTCATTGGAAGCAGTTTCGAGTAAGTATTGATACGCAAAATCACGCCAATACTCCGCCTCACCAATTGATCGGGCGCTAAGTTAACTTCTCCTATCTCATGTTATTACTTTCCCTCCAACATATCCCCCCCACCTATTCTAAGATCCCATTACATTCCTACGGATACTTCCCGATGAATGAGATGGTAGCAACTAATATAATACTTTTCTCGCGAATGAAGATAGAGTCCCATTCTATGCAGTTACTAGTAATCTAGTAGCGACGCAAGTTGCAGTAGAAAGAAAATCCGCAGGTTTCGACCGTGAGGGTTCAACTCCCTCTATCCCCAACGAGACACTTAAACTATTTCATCCCAATTAAATCCAATTGATATATTGTCGATCAAAATAAAATTTTGGAAACCACCTCAAACCCTTCGTTTCATTTTAGCAAGACATTTTGTAAATGAGCCATTCATACAGTTCAAATACCTGAATGGCTCGATCGATCTTAAGTTTTTCCCTCGGCTTTTATTTTATTACAAATAGTATGAGACAAGTCAGCAGAAATAGGATTGCCGGTTTGATTGGGTAAGCAAAAAGCCAAAATCGAAGTGGCCTAACCCGTTTCGTTTTCGGATTAGTCGTATCCCTTGATAAGTTAGCCGGGATAGCTCAGTTGGTAGAGCAGAGGACTGAAAATCCTCGTGTCACCAGTTCAAATCTGGTTTCTGGCAATTAAGAAAAAATTGTTGCACCCAAAGAAAATAATGGGTAAGTTTGAACCGATACCGATGTACTAGGAACAGAATCCCCCCAAAAAATGCTAGGGAGATACTCGTAACGTAAAATTTTTAATAACTAGGTGAGTCGTTTGAGCTCCGCTGGGTAAATAGCTTTGGCAAAAATCGGATGAGGGGTTCAGCGGGGAGAAGTTATAAGACTAAGTTTTCCCGTTTCTATGAAATCTATATACAATCTAGTAGGCATCTTGTAACTCATAGAAATTGGGTACCACATAATCCTTCCGGAGAGGCCAACCGATCCAACTTTCGGGCATTAGTATACGCTTAAGGGACGGATGTCCCCGATGAATTATTCCCAACATGTCATAAGATTCACGTTCCTGGAAATCAGCACTTTTCCAAACCCAATAAACCGAAGGTATTTGAGGATTTGTTCTTGAAACAAATACTTTTGCACATATCTCCTCGGGTTGATCTGAGTGGTCTTTCATCTGAGTTAAATGATACACACTGACTAAAGACCCTCCTGGTGTTGCGTCGTAAGCACATTGAGATCGTAGGTAATTGAATCCATAAGCATATGGGGCAACAGCTATAGACAACCACTCTTCCGGCTTGACCTGCAAAATTTCGACACCTCTATAATCGTAACCCAAAGGTCGGTGTGAAAACTTGTGTTTAGTTAACCAGACAGATAATCGACCCCGCGTCTCGAGATTAAACTTATCTTTATCAACGGTGTTCATATTGGTTAATACCTCTCTAATTTCACTGATCCCTCAAAAGAAGTAGAACTAATCCTTAATTTGCTGATATTGAATCATCGTACTCATTTGCAAACTTCTCCAAATTTTCTGGAGAATTGGTTAGCACCAAATTTGTATCGCAATTTTGTATTGCCCGATTGTATTTCCCAGTATGAGAGCTTGATACAAAACAAAGTTGGTGACTTAGACTAGAGTATTTCGCTCGGGTGGGGCAGGACGCCTGTTCCCCAAAACTGTCTCGAGCAATTTTCTTGCGGAGTTTCGTCACGGCATCAGTGATAGCTTCGGGTTTGGGTGGGCAACCTGGCAAATGAATATCGACAGGAATTAATTTGTCTACCCCGCGAACGGTACTGTAGGAATCTGTACTAAACATGCCTCCTGTAATGGTGCAAGCTCCCATAGCAATTACATACTTCGGTTCAGGCATTTGTTCATATAGTCTTACTAGAGATGGGGCCATTTTCATTGTTATGGTACCGGCGGTGACAATTAGGTCCGCTTGTCTAGGACTGGATCTAGGTACCAGGCCGTATCGGTCAAAATCAAATCGCGAACCAATTAGGGAAGCAAATTCAATAAAGCAACAACTGGTGCCATATAGAAGTGGCCATAAACTGGATAATCTGGACCGGTTAGAAAAATCACTGATACTAGCCAAAAAAATTGAATTCGACACACTCTGCTGAAGAGGCAACCGCGTCACTGAATTGAGGAAAGCGTCTTCACTTTCGTATTCGATTTTTCTTCTCTCATTTTCACCCGAATGTTCGGAAGTTAAGACCATTCCGATGCTCCTTTTCGCCATGCATAAACCAAGCCGACGACTAGTATAGATATGAAAACAATCACTTCGATGAAAGCGAATAAGCCCAAATCCCCGAAAGCTATAGCCCAGGGATAGAGAAATACGGTTTCAACGTCGGAGACCGTGAATACCGGGGCAAACATGTAATGACGTATTTGAAATCGAATCCAAGTGTCTCCCTTTGGCTCAATACCTGACTCGTAACTCGCTAACTTCTCCGGCCCCTCCCGAGTGGGAGCAATAAAGCTGGGAATCGAAAAAGCCAAAAATGGGATAGATATAGATACTAACAAAAAAATCCGGAAAGAGTCATATTGGTGAAACAGAAACATCCACACACTCCTTTCGTCTCGACAATCACCGCCTCAATACACTACAACAGGTTTAACACCTAGAACCTCTCCAGAGAAGTGGATTGAAGTTGCAGCCCGCTTCTGTTAATAACTACTAAAGCTAATAATTACTAAATTGAAGACGAGCTAAAAAGATGAGATAGTCTCAATCTTTTGGTTCCATTTAATCTTTTGGTTCCATTTTTTGTAGAAATACTGGGATACCCAGTACTTCGAGTCAATTGCATGCGCACCCAGTTGATTACTAATCATATGAAGGAATTGAATCAAATTTCTTTTATCTTTAGCAATGGGGGAGGGGAGGGATTCAATGGATCAGATTGAATAAATTAACTACTTGAATAGATGACGATAGACGACTCAAACTGATTTAGTAGATCCTGCCACGCCAATGATTTTGTATTCTTGGTTTCTTCTTTTTCAAGAAGAGTTAGTTAAGTTAGGGCTATACGGATTCGAACCGTAGACACTCTCGGTTATGCAGATCGGAATATGTAAAAAAGTTCTTGAACTGCTTGTTGAACCCAACATGCCGCTTTTGCGGCATCGGGCTCTCTAACCAACTGCTCTCCAATCTAATTGGAAACGAACAAGCGCTGATATACCAACTTTTGTTTCAAAGAGAAATGGAAAGAGGTGGTTCCGTGTGCCCGAACAATTTTTTTTTCCAGGTATTCCTTCGAATTAGATAGTTGAAAGGAACTACATGAATAAGAATTGGATTAAGCAATCCCGAAGTATTTTTTAAAGATTATTGGCTACGTGTTGACACAGGTTTGCCCCTGTTGGGTAAAGATCCATCTCGCGATCCAAAAAAGTCTCTGTCGCTTGGATAAGCTAGCTTCGCGACACTTCCTACACCCGAAAGTTCGTGAGACGAGGAAGAGATTTTGTTTGGGCTCTCGCGTTGTCCAACCCTTTCTAGCATTGGATAAACCAATTATCCACCATATCAACTTTTTGATATCGATTTGGAGTCGACTTATCTGTCATGCTACTGTTCTTTCGTGGGAGGGAAAAGTAAGACAGAAATATGTCACGCAAAGTCTTTTTGCATGAGTCGTTGAGTTTCGACGAATCTTCCGAAAAAAACATCGGCGCACGTGTAAACGAGACGCTCTACCGCTGAGCTATAGCCCTTGCTAAAACTGCTCACTTAACAACTAGTTTATCTGTAACAACTAACTTCTGTCAAGTCAATCAATCAATTCGGAGAGGAAGTGTGGAACCAACTAATTTCTGCTAATATAACGTGAACTTGCTTCCAGCCATTTTTTAGAGATATAATGGATATGTCTATACAAAATCTATCTGTAGAGATAGATATGCGAATGACACACCCGAATAGATGATAATCGTAGCATTAGTGTAGAGAAAAGTCGCAGCGACCTACTTAACTCAGCGGTTAGAGTATCGCTTTCATACGGCGAGAGTCATTGGTTCAAATCCAATAGTAGGTAACACTTATTAGATACCGCGACTACTAAATCGGTATTTAATCGGTACCTAATAAGTTTCACTGTGCGCAAAACGTGTTGCATGTGTGGCATCGCAGTACTAGTAAAATACGGGATTCTCGTGCCGGATCAATAATATCAATATCGGGCTCATAAAAACCGGACTAAACCGTAGTTGAAGCTTCTAATCTGGCTTTAGCTCGTTTAAATGCCAAATTGGCTTCTATTACTCTTTTCTTGCCTTCTGCGTTAGCTAACTCGGCCTGAGCCGTCTGGAAACTTTTTTGAGCTTCGTCACGATCAATTTCGCTAGCTCTCTCCGCTTCGTTGACTAATATTGTTACCCGATTATTATCTATCATGGCGAAGCCACCCATCGGTGCCATTGCGGACCATTGCCCATCACTACGTATTTTTGAGACCCCCATATCCAAAGCTGTGAGAAGGGGCGCATGGTTAGGTAGTATACCAATCTGACCACTACTGGTAGATAGAATAATTTCCCAGACCTCAGAATTCCAAACTATTCGATTAGGGGCCATTACGCGAAGACTCAATGCCATACTTCTCATTAACCCCCCGCCTGTAAAGCCGCGGCCTTTTCTGCGGCTTCGTCAATATTGCCAACTGGATAAGAAGCTTGCTCGGGAAGATTATCCAACTCTCCGGGAAGAATCATTTGAAATCCCTTAATTGTTTCTGGTAAACTAACATATTTTCCTGGAGAACCGGTGAAAACTTCCGCCACAAAAAAAGGTTGCGACAAGAAACGCTCTATTTTTCGAGCTCTAGCTACTGTCAAACGGTCCTCCTCGGATAACTCGTCTAATCCGAGAATAGCTATAATATCTTGAAGTTCTTTATAACGCTGCAAAGTCTGCTTAACCCCCTGTGCCGTTTCATAATGCTCTTCACCTACAATCCAAGGCTGTAACATAGTTGAGGTCGAATCCAACGGATCCACGGCCGGATAGATACCTTTCGCTGCCAAGCCTCTCGAAAGTACAGTTGTAGCATCTAGATGTGCAAATGTCGTAGCAGGGGCTGGGTCAGTCAAATCATCTGCGGGTACATAAACAGCTTGAATGGAAGTTATTGACCCCTCCTTGGTGGAAGTAATTCTTTCCTGCAGTGATCCCATTTCTGTACCAAGGGTTGGCTGATAACCCACAGCGGAAGGCATTCTGCCGAGTAATGCTGAGACCTCCGACCCCGCCTGAACGAAGCGAAAGATATTGTCAATGAATAGGAGTACATCTTGTTTATTAATATCTCGGAAATATTCCGCCATTGTTGGAGCGGTTGGGCCAACTCTCATACGAGCTCCCGGTGGTTCATTCATCTGACCATAAACCAAAGCCACTTTTGACTCTGATATATTTTGTTCATTAATAACTTTTGACTCTTTCATTTCCATGTAGAGGTCATTACCCTCACGCGTACGTTCTCCTACCCCGCCAGATACAGATACACCTCCGTGAGCTTTCGCAATATTATTAATCGATTCCATGATAAGAACTGTCTTACCAACTCCGGCGCCGCCAAATAAACCAATTTTCCCACCTCGACGATAAGGAGCCAAAAGATCCACAACTTTAATCCCCGTCTCGAAAATCGATAGCTTGGTATCCAATTGAGTAAATGCTGGAGCGGATCTGTGAATTGGAAATGTTGTACTATTTCGAACAGGACCCAGATTGTCTACAGGTTCACCGAGGACATTAAATATTCGGCCGAGAGTAGTTTCACCAACGGGAACACTAAGAGGAGCTCCCGTATCAACAGCGCCCATACCTCTCATTAAACCATCTGTGGCACTCGTGGCTACGGCTCTTACTTCGTTGTTACCTAACAATTGTTGAACCTCACAAGTAACATTAATCTCCTGACCCGCCGAGTTTCTTCCTTTGATTACTAGTGAGTTATAGATATTGGGCATTTCCCCCGGAGAAAAAGCGACATCCAATACTGGTCCAATGATCTGAGTGATGTACCCCACGTTTTTTTCCACCAATTCAGAAATTTCGAAAAGGAGAGAACTGGTTTTCGTAACTGTTTCGGTGTGTTTTCTTTATTTAATTGCTGAATCGATAGAAGTATTTGGTATTTCACGACCGAGTGGTCGGTGATAGTAGAGGTTCACCCATTCTATTTTCACCTTGACTCCCCCTTCTCCTTCTCCAATTTGCAGATGTGGCTATAGATAAATGAAATGAGGCGATGGATGGGGTCGGCAATTGGAAATAGTTCTTTTTTCACACGACTCCGAGAATCACAAAATCGGTGCTTCATCTATTGAATTTTTGTTATTGGTTCATGCGTCTTTTCCTTTTTCAGATCCTGAGACATGGGGGACCAACACTTAGTTAGTTCGTAATCCACGGACCAGTCTAACTACGAACGGATTCCCGAGTCAATGTATTGGGATGGGGCGGAGTGGTCCTTCTTAATCAGTTTATGCAAAAAACCGCGGTGAGTAGTTGCACCCCGCATGGGACGCGGTGTAAAATGGTAATGTTCCATTCCCAAGGTGGATTCTCAAAAGGTATAAGTATCGTGCGGAGGTTGAATTACTAAAACCCGCTTAACGGCTCACGTCGAAATACTCTATCTATGCCGAGCAGATCTCGTCATTACAAGATTTACTATTTCAGTCATAGGGAGGAACAAACTCATGTCGCCACAAACGGAGACTAAAGCAGGTGTTGGATTCAAAGCTGGTGTCAAAGATTACCGATTGACCTATTACACTCCCGAATACAAGACCAAAGACACTGATATCTTAGCAGCTTTCCGAATGACCCCTCAACCTGGAGTACCGGCTGAGGAAGCCGGAGCTGCAGTAGCTGCGGAATCTTCTACGGGTACATGGACCACGGTATGGACAGACGGACTTACTAGTCTTGATCGTTACAAGGGCCGGTGCTACGATATTGAGCCCGTCGCTGGGGAAGAAAATCAGTATATCGCATATGTAGCTTATCCTCTGGATTTATTTGAGGAAGGTTCCGTCACCAATATGCTGACTTCTATTGTGGGTAATGTTTTTGGATTTAAGGCCCTACGCGCTCTGCGTCTGGAAGACCTACGAATCCCTCCTGCTTATTCCAAAACTTTTATGGGACCCCCCCACGGTATTCAGGTGGAAAGGGATAAACTAAACAAATACGGACGTCCCCTACTGGGATGTACAATTAAGCCAAAATTGGGCTTGTCTGCCAAGAATTATGGTAGAGCAGTTTATGAATGTCTTCGTGGGGGACTTGATTTCACAAAAGATGATGAAAACGTGAATTCCCAACCGTTTATGCGTTGGAGAGATCGATTTTTATTCGTAGCGGAAGCCCTTTTCAAATCCCAGGCTGAAACGGGCGAAATCAAGGGGCATTACTTGAATGCCACTGCAGGTACGTGTGAAGAGATGATGAAGAGGGCTATTTTCGCTAGAGAATTGGGTGTACCAATCGTCATGCATGACTACCTGACGGGAGGATTTACCGCAAATACCAGTTTAGCTTTTTACTGCAGAGACAATGGACTACTTCTGCATATTCACCGGGCGATGCATGCTGTTATCGATAGACAAAAAAATCACGGTATGCATTTCCGTGTATTAGCCAAAGCATTACGCATGTCCGGGGGGGATCATATCCATGCCGGAACTGTAGTGGGCAAATTAGAAGGTGAACGAGAAGTCACCCTGGGATTTGTCGACTTACTCCGTGACGATTATATCGAAAAGGACCGCAGCCGCGGCATCTATTTTACCCAAGATTGGGTATCCATGCCGGGCGTGTTTCCAGTAGCTTCGGGGGGTATCCATGTCTGGCACATGCCTGCCTTAACTGAAATTTTTGGGGACGATTCCGTTCTACAATTCGGCGGGGGAACGTTGGGACACCCTTGGGGAAATGCACCCGGTGCCGTAGCTAACCGAGTCGCATTAGAGGCTTGCGTGCAGGCTCGTAATGAGGGTCGTGACCTCGCTCGTGAAGGTAATGAAATCATACGTGAAGCTAGTAAGTGGAGTCCAGAATTGGCTGCCGCATGCGAAATATGGAAAGCAATCAAATTTGAATTCGAGACAATTGATACGTTGTAAATAAGTGCGAATTTTCAAAGTTCTTTGCTCCGGCACCTGTTTAGAAACGATTATGAAACATACTGATACTAGGAGTATTGGGGAAGAAAAATTCTTTCCGATACTCTTGGTACCTCGAAACAAGATTGGCGGCTAAATGAAGGAAAGCGCGTGTTTTCAAATCGCAAATCCGAGGGTTCGAATCCCCACCAATTCATATCAAAAAACTACGAGATGGAAATTAGTAGCCTGATGCTACACCCAACCCAACGATTCACTGAGTCATTCAACTTCGTTCAACTTCATCATGTGTGATTTAAAAATACAATATATAAAATATATTGTTTCATCCGCTTCGTTGGATAATCGGAATTAAACACCTAAAATATGGCTGATTCGGTAGATAATTAGTCAATCTACAATTTTGTTTTGCCGATGAACTTGTAGTTGGTCCCGATTTGCTAGTACCCGCTTCAACTGGACAAAGACTCTGCCGCCTCGAGAAATAAATTTGGGATTTTTTTGTTACATGAGCTAAAGAAACGAATGAGGAGAGTTTTACGTCTGTAATAAATTGGTTCGAAGATAAGCGAAAATTTGGTGGCTTAATTGGGGCTTTTCTCGAAGAAGCTACGAGGAGCTCCGCCCCAAGTGAAAAAGATAGACGAATAAACGTTAACGCGAACAAGGGATTATGGGCTCGGTGTGATAACCGTGGAAATATGCTTCATGTAAAATTTTCGAGACAGAAGAAAAGTGTTTGTGAAGAACGCGGTTATCACCTTTCAATGAGTAGTATGGAAAGGATCGAACTTTCAATTGACCCCAACACGTGGATTCCCATGGATGAAGATACGGCTGCAAGAGACGTTTTAGGTTTCTCCGACGAGGATTCTCATGAGAATCGTCTACTTATTTCCCAAGAAAAAACGGGTTTAACTGATGCTGTTCAAACAGGTATAGGATATCCGAATGGAACACTTATTGCACTTGGTGTTATGGACTTCCATCTCATGGGGGGAAGTATGGGTTCCGTAGTGGGTGAGAAGATTACTCGTTTAATTGAATATGCCACACAAAGGCTTCTGCCACCAGTTTTGATTCGTGCCTCTGGGGGGGCGCGTATGCAGGAAGGGACGTTGAGCTTGATGCAAATGGCTAAAATCTCTTCCGTTTTGCAACTCCATCAGGCTCGAAAGAAATTGCTTTATATATCTGTTCCTACCTATCCAACTACGGGTGGTGTTACCGCCAGTTTTGGGATGTTGGGAGATATAATTATTGCCGAATCTAAAGCCTATATAGCATTCGCCGGTAAAAGGGTAATTGAATAAACATCGCGTCAGAAAATACCTGACGGTTTTCAAGCAGCTGAGTCTTTATTTGATAATGGGCTACTCGATTCAATCGTTCCGCGTAATCTTTTGAAGGGTGTTTTGAGCGAAATTTCTGAGCCTTACTTATCAGTTCCTTACAATAAAAATTGAGAATAAAAAAAAATGAAACTTTCTCCGAATTTTATTTGTTCTGCTTCCCGTAGATCCGCATTTCATTTTTTCGCCAATAACATAAAAAAGTAAAGCGCGGGATGCTCCCTTTCTGTTGGTCTACTCCTTTTCTACGCGAAGAATCCTGTGAGACGAAAGATTCTAATTAGATTAGTTCTTCAGATTAGAAGCCCCTTTCCTTTATGGAGCAGAAGGAATATCATTAAGTACTAGAAGGAATAATGGGACGGAGATACATTGTTGTATAAATACTTTTTCTTGCGAGGCAGTTTCACCATGACAGCATCTTATCTACCCTCCATTTTCGTACCGCTAGTAGGTTTGTTGTTTCCAGCAGTTGCAATGGCTTCCCTATTTTTGTATATAGAACGGGATGAAATTTTGTAATATCTTTCTCTCTTATAATGAACTAAAATTTAGTGGGTTTTCCACTCCTGAATTGAATTAAATATCTACTTCTAGCCAAAACCTAATCGGGATGACCCTCGTTGACGAATACCTCCGCTTTCTTTTTCCGGTAGTCAAATACTATTGTTAATATTGTCACAATCTATGTCTCATTCCCACTTCCTATAGAATTGAGATATAGATTGATCATTTGTTAGTAAGCTAAAATATTTCACTTCTAATCTAGATAGTTGCTTGCCTACAGGCTTGAGCTGCAACTCAGTTCTTTATCACCGGATGCAGATCCATAAAACATAAGCGGGAATAATGAATAAGCTGCAAAACAGAAGGGAAAGAAAAGTAAATCCGGTGGTGAAATTAATCCAAATCCATTGATTACGCAATTTGAGGAAATAATGATGAGTTACCGACCCAAATGGATCCAAATAGAGTTCATAAAAGGATCACGTACTTTTGCAAATTCGTGTTGGGCCTGTATCCTCGTTTGTGGTGCAACAGGTTTCTTACTGGTCGGGTTTTCTAGTTGCATTGGCGAAGATTTGATCCCCAGACTTTCGTCCAAACAGATTGCATTTATTCCACAAGGTCTTGTAATGTGCTTCTATGGAATCGCCGGCCTGTTCCTCGGATTGTATCTGTGGTGTACTGTTTTTTGGAACGTGGGGGGCGGATACAACTATTTTGATAGGCGAGAGGGTATTTCTTCCATCTTTCGATGGGGCTTTCCCGGAAAAAACCGTCGTATCCACGTTCGACTCATACTGGGAGATATTGAAGCAGTTGGTTTAAAAAGTCAAGAAGGTTTTTTCCCAAGTCGGGTTCTATACTTAAAGGTACGGGGTCGACGAAGTATCCCTTTAATTAGAATCGGCGAAAATTCGACTCTGGAGGATATGGAAGAAAAAGCTGCCGAACTTGCTCGCTTCCTGCGTGTATCAATCGAGGGATTTTAAAATTCAGTCTAAACAAATTTTTTGCGAGGATCTTTCGCGAGGTAGTGTAGTCCAAAATCATTGGGGGCACCGGGGGAGGAAAAAAAGAAAAAGTTTGAAGAGGTTTTAGAAGAAGAGGAGATTGCTTAATTACGAAACAAAGATTTCTCTCCGAAGAGTCTCCTATTTCGCGAATTTTCCTCTCCTGGTTGATGGGTAATTAATATATGAAATCGTGTCATTGGAAACGGAAAATTCTTCGGTGGTTTTTCAATACCCCGAATCGTTCTTCGGATAGAGCTTATGAAGCTAGTAAGCATCTGCAGCCTGATTCCCTGTTTTTCACGCAACTAAAGTCATTTTCCTCAACAGCAGGGGATTTATCACGAGCCCGAGCAGCTTTCAAAACTACGGTCTCCAACAAATCTAGATATGTAATATGTTGCAGTCTTCTGGAACACAGATTTAGCCTATTTATTTTGGGAATCCAAAGGTATTCAAGGATTTTTTCTCGAACAGAGCCCCTTCGGTTGTTTTCGTCGAAGCGCTGGGGATCCTATCTTCATTATGGAGACGATTATCCGGTAGAAAGTTGTTTAGATACGTTTCCGCACAAGCTGTTAGATACCCCGATTCCCCAAAAGAGATCACCAGGATCTCGTTCTAATTATTACATGGATAACGAAGCGGGCAATGGGGGGGGAAGAGTCAATGGTTTATCGGAATATGAACTCGAAAGCGATTCTGCCTCTGTAAGTGAGTCTATTTATTACAAGTTGAATAATCTGGAAAAAATGAATAGAAAATTAGCTTGGATCGAAGCAATTTCAAATGATTTTTCTTTTCGAGGAAAACTTTATTCCAGACAAATCTTTCCATTTCGAACTAAGAAGAAATTGATTGAAGAATCGCTTCATTGCGAATTAGCAGTTTCTCGCCACACTCCAGTAGCTTACGAGTCAATTAGTTTGGTGCCTCGGTCTGTAACTCGGACCTTATCCAGGTTCAAGGCGGAATTGACAAATCGATCAAGTATATTAGTACAAAACGACTTTGATCTGGCCAAGAACCAAGCCTCAGTTTCCCTCCGATACGTCGGGTTCTTTTTCCTCCTCCCCCTCTCGCTTCGAGTCGCTATAGAAAATTGGGTCTTGGAACCCTGGATTAGGGGTTGGTGGAACATACTTCAAATTCAAGTATTTCTAAACCCGTTTCAAGAAGAAAAGGCTTTGAGACAGCTCCGAGAAGTAGAGGCGTTAATCTGGTTAGACGATGTGATTCGCAATTTGGGAGATACGCAGTTGCAAAATTTTGACGCGAATGCGCGTGACGAAAGTACTCGATTAGCAATGATGTATGACGAACCAAATATTCAGCTATTGCTGCAGCTAGCAACCGACACAATTAGCATCGCTACTTCAATTCTTATCGTTATATTGGGGCGAAAGAGACTTGCGGTTTTAAATTCCCGGATTCAAGAGTCATTTTATAGTTTGAATGACACAATGAAGGCGTTTTCCATCCTTCTACTGACTGATTTATGTCTAGGGTTTCACTCGCCCCATGGTTGGGAAATACTTGTAGAGTCCCTCTTTGAACATTTTGGGTTGACTCCCAATAAATATGTAATTCCTCGCTTTGTTTCAACCTTTCCAGTTATTTTGGATACGCCGTTTAAATATTGGATCTCTCGTCATTTGAATCGAACATCTCCTTCGATTGTAGCGACTTACCATACAATGAGTGAATGACAACCAAATTTCTAGTTAGCAAGCTATCCCTGCTCCTCATTTGAATTGGCCCCCTCCCCAAAAAACAATCATTATTGTTTGCTATCCAGTACTGAAGAAATAGAGGGAATCTAGGGAAGGAAAGAATTGGAAAAAGAATAGACTTCCTGACGCAACGTCACAGCCCGTCTGTACAAATATTTAAGACTAATCATCGACCTATGCAACTAACAATTCAAAATAAATGGATGAGAGAATGGTGGATTCTATCACTTGCAGCATCGATCAGTTTTGGCGAATTAAGCTGTCCGTCTGTGTCAAACGCATATCCGATTTTTGCGCAACAGAACTACGAAAATCCACGTGAAGCCACAGGTCGTATTGTATGTGCCAATTGTCATTTAGCTAAGAAAACCGTGGATATCGAGGTCCCGCAATCCGTTCTTCCCGATACTGTATTTGAGGCAATTGTTAAGATTCCTTACGACACGTGGATAAAATAAGTACTGGCAAATGGGAAAAAGGGGGGGCTGAATGTCGGCGCCGTCCTCATTCTACCCGAAGGATTTGAATTAGCTCCCCTTAATCGCATTCCAACCGAAGTGAAAGAGAAATTAGGAAAATTATCGTTTCAAAGTTATCGACCCGGCAAAGAAAATATAATTGTAGTAGGTCCATTACCGGGCAAGTTATACAGCGAAATTGTATTCCCAGTCTTATCACCAGATCCCAGCACCAATAAAGAGGCGCATTTCTTAAAATACCCTATTTATGTAGGGGGGAACAGGGGGAGAGGACAAATTTACCCGGATGGGAGCAGAAGTAACAACACGGTTTATACCGCTTCAGCGACGGGAAGAATAAAAAGGATTGTTCGAAAAGAGGGAAAGGGTGGGTACGAAATTATTATTGAAGAGTCATCTGAGGGTCGTGAAGCAATTGATATTGTACCTCCTGGCCCTGAACTTATTGTTTCGGAAGGTGAGTTCGTCAAAGCGGATCAGCCTTTGACTAATAACCCCAATGTTGGCGGATTTGGTCAGGGAGAAGTAGAGATTGTACTACAAGACCCCTTGCGGGTTCAAGGTCTCCTAGCTTTCTTCGCGTCGGTTGTTTTAGCACAGATATTTCTTGTGCTTAAGAAAAAGCAGTTTGAGAAAGTTCAGTTAGCAGAAATGAATTTCTGATTACACACTCTTCCCCAGGACCCCTCTCTCCCCTCGCAGCTAAATCATTCGACTCATTGTTCTAGCGGGTGTAGAAAAAATTTGATTTTTCATTTCGTGACTGGATGGTTCCGGCGTGATATGTAAGGGGCTAGCAATAAGCCAGTTCGCACACGTGTGTTTAAACAAGCGGGGGAGGGGGTGGCTTGATAGTCACTGGAGTATGGAAGGTCATACCTGGCGGATAAATTGAATTGAATACATCGGTGGAGTCGAGAATGTTGGTGGGGTCGGCACCACCAACACTCTCGAGGTTATCCAAACGGTTTCCCCGGTGCAATCAATTTTTCTCTTCCGTTCATGTTCTTGACTCGACTACAACAGGTTCAAATCAGTATTCGGGAGATACAACGACGGGAATGAAGTGAATAGATTAATAACAAAAAAAAATTGATATGAACTACTTGCCCGCCACTGGAAATGAAAACCCCGTCTTCCGGTTCGTCGATCTATTAGACGGTATTCAAAAAATCGCAAGGTAATCCTATCAATGATTGATGAAGTCTTTTACCTAAAGTTTTCCAGAGCTATAAACTAGAAACTAGAATATGATTTTTTTCCCGCCGTATCCATATGTTTAGAAACACGTGGTGTAATCGAAAGGACTCTTCCAAGAATCAGTGTTATCGGATTCAACCCCCATCGATTCTTCAAAATAATCTAAAAGAAAATTTTTAAAGAGGTGATCGATCGGTTCATTCACTCGAAAACGAGACGTGCTGTGACGTAAAGTCCTAATACGACTAAGGACGAATAGTACGTCCATCCGTCGAGTCGCTTAAAACTAATGTGAAATCAATCCATTTTTAGTTCGAGAAGTAGAAATCTGCTGAATCGAACCTTTTTTTTCTTCTCCTTATTCTTAGTTAATTAAAAAGAGAAGAAAAAACGGAAACTTCGCCTGTGGAATTCGGTACAACTTTCCCGCTTAATCCGCAATTGAGGCAAGAAAAAGTATTCGCCGACTATTCACCGATTTACACTTACACCAATTGTTGTTCTCGAAGAGATGACCCTAACCCCGAATAAGCTCCGTAGAAGAATACGCCCGACGAACCTATCACAAGTGTACCAGCTACAGTACCTACTAACCGCAAAGGCACCCTTCCAGTGGTATTTGTCATCTGCCACGCCTCCTTCTCGTTCTTTTTCTTCATATCTGTTAACCGGCCGCGACTTTAGACATGAACGGTCACAAGTAATTGGGATCTTGATGTCTTTCAGACAATTCTGTCTAATCTCTAATTGAAAAAGTAATTAGAAGATGGAACGGCAAGTACGAAAATCAGCAATAGTCCCCGATAAAGGCTTGTACGATTTGGCTCCACGCTCTGTTTATTTGGATTTGGTTGTGTCATAGATTCAGGGCTCGCCAAAAACTATCTCTGAATGAATTGCGTAGCTGATATGGACCCCAAGGAAAAAACCGTAGGTACAGCTAATCCATGGACGGCCAACCATCTAACAGTGAAAATCGGATAAGTTTTATCTAAAGCCGTTGGTTTCTCCTAAAAGGATTTCGTAAATGCATCAACTTGTTCTAGCGAGTCGAAGCGACCGGTTATTAAAGGAACTTCTTGTCGGCTCTCTGAGAAGTATTCGTTTGGGCGGGGGCTTCCGGAAACGTCGTAAGCTAAACCTGTACTTACAGACAACCAGCCTGCGATAAACGGAGAGGGTATAGTAATGCTGTGAATGACCCAGTATCGAATACTAGTAATGATGTCGGCGAAAGGGCGCTCTCCTGTATTCCCAGACATGTTTAACTCCGTATCTATCTTGTAATACTAAAAAGACTCGATTGTTTCCCGAATAAAGTAGAAAAGGTCAAAGGGATGCAGGGAAAAGATGTGGAATGCATCGACAAAAACAAACCCCTTTGAATGAACGGGAACTAATTTAAATTAGGTTGTCACTTTTATACCCGAGGTATACTCAAAATATACTGGGTCAGTATAGCTACTTCACGTACGATGCGGCAAGGTTACTCGCTACGGGATCGACATTTGAGACTTGGAAAGTAGTTAATTAACAAATCGTCGCTGACATAACCCATAAACCACATGGATTGAAAAATAGAACCCGGCTTTGAAACGATTCAGTAAACCTATAAACTTTAGGGGTAATCTTTCTAGCCCCACCTACTAACCCAGTGCTTGCTCGATTCCAAGGATAGTCCTAAAAATGAATGGGGAAAGCTGCTTCCCTGACGGCCGATTAACAACGTGAAGGGAACTTTTCCAAAGCTATCGGCCCCAGGGAAGGAATTGAACCACTAAGACGCGACTTCTCCAAATCAATTAAATTCAAATCTAAAAAAAAAATAGACCCTGATTGGGGATCTAGCTTAGCAGATATTTGAGTAAACAACTTTGATTTAGGGACTTGGGGTGATAAACTACTCAAGAAAGTTGTATACTAATCCATCTGCTAAATAATTTGGTATTCAGATATATGCTCACTTCATTAAGCTACTTCGCCTTTCTGATGCTTGCACTAAGTTTTACCCTAGCTATATTTGTCGGATTGAACAAGATTCAGATTCTGCAACTCACTATTTATTACCCTCCAAAAAAAGGGGGAGGGGGATAAAAACGAGAAAGGGTCTTCCGCGGACAGCGCTTACTAATCCGTCGCACTTACCAACGATTAATTATTAGTTGATGCACAAATGTAGTTTGGTAAGTATTTGTATCAGACATCTACAAATTGAAATGGTTGAAGCATCACTATCCGGAATTGTGTTAGGTTCGATTCCGATAACCTTAGCTGGATTATTTGTAACTGCATACCTACAATACCGACGGGGCGACCAATTGGATATTCGATGAAATTTAGTTAAGAATCAGCCTACCCAAGATAAGAATTTAAGAGAAGGGAGAGGGGAGGAATTGAAATATATCTGCCAAATCCTTCCCCCCACCTCCCCGTTTCTTTTTTGTCTAAAAAATTCTTTTGGGAAACAAATAACAGATGTGGGAGACCGCTTCTCTAGCAACGACAATTAGTTATACTCCCATTTCAATTTCAGTGCGTACCGGTTAAACAATCTTCGGGTAAGTGATAATAGACACGCCCTGTAGGATTCGAACCTACGACATCGGGTTTTGGAGACCCGCGTTCTACCGGACTGAACTAAAGGCGCCTCCTCCTGGGAGCAGTCATTTCAACCTGCGAGGTGAGAGTTGCAGCATCCTTCTTCCTCACCGTGTCTGTCGAGGGGAGAAAATACTTAACCTCTCCCTCCAAAAGAGGTAAGAAAGCAAAAATCAAGGGGGTGGGTCAATAACCATCGCCCCTGCTAGTTAATGCATGTATGAAAAATAGGGATGACGGGATTTGAACCTGCGACATTTTGTACCCAAAACAAACACGCTACCGAGCTGCGTTACATCCCTACTAAATTGGATTAATGATTAGTACTATCAATTCCCCGCTATTTGATTCAATTGATTATAATCTTCCCCCACAGCTACTGGCTACCGCCGAAGTAAGAGTTTATTTCCTGGAAGGTCGTTGCCCTCCCCCCCTCTACTCATTTTGACTCCCACTCTTCCTCTTCCCTATTGCTTCTTGACCTGGTGTCGTTGGGGTCGGTTACTCGGAAATAATCAATTCTCATTTCTTCAAAATGTGAAAAATTAATTTGGATATATCAAGTGTTATATTCCGGAGAATAGAACTAATAAAGAAAAAGATAAATGGGTGAGGAAATAAAAATTTGAAAAGAAGGAGAATTCTGATGCAACATGTGAAAGTATATCTTTCCACGGCTCCCGTCGTAGCTACAATATGGTTTGGCTTACTGGCTGGTTCACTAATAGAAACAAATCGATTTTTTCCGGATGCTTTATTATTTCCATTTTTTTAACTTTGACTTAAGTAGCTGCAGAAAAATCAGACGAAGAGGGGGGTGACAGAATTTAACGTTTTGTTACACACGTAATCATAAATCAAGTCCTTGATGAAAGAAAAGTGTCTAAATTTCTCACTTCATCGGTCAAAACTTCGTGAGTAGTCCGTTCATATTGTTATGGATCTACGTGCGACCCCCCACCCCCCCTTTTTTGGAAGAGGAAGGAAACCCATTAGAATACATTCGATTCCATGGCCAGAAGTAAAGATGTGAGGGTAACCATCGCTTTAGAATGTACAAGCTGTACTTGGAAGGAGACTGGTGGTAAATCCACAGGTATTTCGCGATACACTACACGTAAAAATCGTCGCAACACACCCAATCGGCTAGAATTGGAAAAGTACTGTTTCTACTGCCACAAGCATACTTTGCACAAAGAGTCAAAGAAATAAAAAATATTTTTGATTAGTTTGAAAGTAGTCGATATCAAAACTGGTATGTATCGGTAGTTACAAAAAAATATCATGAATAAATCTAGACACTCTTCCCGTAGACGTTCTCCGTCCATCCGTTCCGATGAAATTGTTGATTACAAAAATACGAGCCTACTTCGTCGATTCGTAAGTGAGCAGGGAAAAATATTATCAAGACGAATGAATAGATTGACCTCGAAGCAGCAGCGTTTGGTAGCTACTGCCGTAAAAAGAGCCCGCATTTTAGCCTTGCTGCCCTTTTCAAATAATGAAAGTTAGATGATTTAGATTTTTCAATTTGGCAAATAAACATTTCCCGCGAAACACGTGCATTTCAAAGTAGTCTCCCCGTTAGGTCAAACCGATATTTACGAGGTAGTCTGTCTTTCTGCCCGTTTCCCCCTCCTTTCTATTTTTCGCTGTGAGAAATCTGAAACTCGATTTGGTTTCTACGCCTCTCCGTCGAAAACGATTTGGAGAGGCTTAAATTTACCGCTGCGGATCAAAATTTCTTGTTGCTAACTTGTCGTACGAGCATAGAAAAGCAGTAAGCATCTAAGATAGCTACTTGAGCAAGTGTTTTGCGATTCAAAGAAACTCGATTTTCGTACAAACTGTGAATCGCCGAACTGTGGGTAATTCCATCTTTCCGCGCTGCTGCATTAATACGAGCGATCCACAGACGACGAAAGGCCCTTTTGCGATTATTTCTATCTACATGAGCGCAAGTTAAAGCCTTTTCCCTCCGCTGTTTCGCTGTTCTAAATAATCTCGAATGAGCCCCCCGAAAACCGGATGCGGAATCGAGAATGTTTTTGCGATACTTCCGGGCCACGGATCCTCGTTTTACTCTGGTCATTATACGTATAGCCTCATAAAAATCCCAATTTTTCAATAGAAAATCTATTGATTTTTTAGTTAATCTACTTCTTCAAATAGTTTCACTTCACTATCTTCTAGTTAAAAATGTGAATTTATAAAAATATGTAACAAACTGCGTTCTGTCAAAGCATAGCTATTGAAATAATTCATCGAATTTTTTCAAATGCCCAAACACATATTTCTACTTCTTCTGTCAAGTGTACTAACATTACATACCAAGTCTTTCCCAAGCTATGCTATTTGTTGCCTCACGCCCTTCGGGGGAGGGTGGGTGTCAGTTACAGCAACTTTATTCTCTTCTCCGTTTCCATCTTATGTGAGAATTAAAGATTCCGGTGGCTTTTGCTACTCCGGCTTTCCCTTCCGTAAGTATTCCGATATCTCAACCTTTTTGTCAAAAAGCCAGACGTTCTATCGAAAATGTTACAGATTCCGACGTTTCCGTGGTCAATTTTTCTTGGCATTCGGATCCCCCCTATATACCGGAGTCTAAACTTGTCCCGAGGTTGGGTAAGTAAAATTACTGTTGGTGGTCCGCACAATCCCCAATATTTGACTCAGCCTGTTAAGGCTTTTTCAACTGGATTTTCTATTTCTTAGGAGAAATCATATGTGTAGTGGAGTAGCGGTATTTTATGCCGGGGGTTGGCGGAATGGCTGACCCGTAGTTGTACTGCCCAGGTAGAATTGGCAGGGAAGGTGTGGGAGTTGATACCATTAGCCTGACTTCGCTTAATAACTCAATTTTATTATTATCGATTTCTTCCTACTGTCCCAAATTGAGAAGATCGGGTTTGCACCGACTTAAACCACGAATTGCTATTTCCCACTGAAACAGATGGATTATGAATTTATTCCTGCTTCATTTGGTAGATTATTCTGCGGTATAAATCTCCAAATAGTTTAGGTTCCCGATCCAAACAAGTCACACATACACCCTAGTACATACCCCCCGCCGTTGGGGACACCCCCGAAGAGCAGGGGATTTCGTTCCACTCCCCAACACTTGTCTCGCTTTTCTAATAAGTTGCTGATTCGTTGGCACGCTCGAAGACGCAGAAGATTGTTCCGGTTTGAAATATTCTCAACCAGTCGGAAAAATTTACCGCATTTCTACACCCAATGATTGATCTTTACGAGATTACTCGCGGTATTGAGAATAATTTTGTAAATCCGTTTTCTTTGAAGTGGTCTTGAAAGTGGGTGGGTCAATAACTACTTAGACTAACAGACGTTAAACTACAGAAAAAATTGAATTGTGAAAAAAAATCTACTTGTAAATCTCGAATAATTTTCACTTAGCAAATGCTCAACGTGAGACGTTTTCCAATGCCACGAGATCCGCGACGCCATAATCCTGGGCTTCTTCAGCTGACGAAAATACATCTCTTTCCATGTCTTCGGAAATTATCCACAAGGGTTTACCAGTTCTCTGGGCATATACTCTCGTTATACAATCGCGTAATTTCGATGCTTCTTCCGCTTCCATGACACATTCTCCAGCTTGTCCGTCGTAATATGAACTAGCGGGTTGATGAATCATCACCCTGATTAGGTGATTCCGATTAAGTCTAACCGTACAAGCAGACATTTCCGCATACGGCTAATTCAGACAATTGGCGGTCTAATGTTAATAAATAAAGCCTGCCCAAATTGATTTAGGCATCAATTCTTTTTTTGTGCCACAAAAATCCTCCACTTCGTTCTCGGCGCCTCGCTGCTGCCTTACTATGTACGGGAAATAGTATTGTGGGGTTCTGCCATCCTTCCCTTTAGAGTACTATGATGGTTCCGTCACCTCTTTGCGTCCGCAATCCCAAAGTTTGCTATGTATATCCTCGATGGACAAAGGAATCAACCTCCTTCGAGTACTAAATTTTTTTTATGCCGAAAAGGAGTTGGGGTTTTAATACATTCTGTAGATTCGATATTTTATATGACTTATGACGCTAAGATATATTGATTTTAATCGACGGAGAATTTAACACGAGTTAAAAAATTCTCTTGATTCCGTTTACCCTCTTAATACTTCGCTGTTTCACTTCTGGATATGTATGGATAAAATCGCCAAGTACTGATTGCCATGCTACTGTTACCTAAATCTAGCGAAGGCAAAACCCTAATCCACACAAATCATTGGCGCCAAGCGTGGGGCAGTGCTATACGTCTGGTAATCTCTCCTCCAGCCAAAATGGAAGATCCCATCGAAGCAGCGAGTCCCATACAAATGGTATGTACATCTGGTACAACGAATTGCATCGCGTCGTAAACAGATATTCCGGCTAATACCGCTCCACCGGGGGAATTTACATACAAATACATATCTTTGGCCTGATCTTCCCCATTCAAATACATCATGATACCAATAAGTTGATTGGCAATCTCGTCATCGACCTGTTGACCTAGAAAAAGAAGCCTTTCTCGATAAAGCCGGTTGATCGGGATAGGTTCGTGCGATTCACACCCCCCCCTCTGAAACCGTGTAGGTATCGTTGGAAACATACGGCTCTGGCGGCTTCTACGAAAGTAGATATAAACAGAATGAAGAAGTGGGAAGGGATGAATTTGCTCTCTTCCATATTTTCAATTCTACCCAAATTACGCAATTCCGCTTTTCTTTCTTCGTTCAAATTTGTCTGAACCTTTTTTTGCACATCTTGAACTACGTTGTAACCGGCAGTTGGTGCACCAACTGTGCCAAATTCTTCTCCCCCCCCGCCGCACCAGTACATTTCTGTTTGACATTGAGCCCTTTCGATGCGAAGAATCTTTAGGCTCATCTCCTACCCCGAAGGTGAGAATTCCGACTACTACTTGCACATATAGAACAAGTAGTTTTCCTCTCCCTTTATTTCATTTCGTCCCGCATTTCATAGGTTCGAAAAAATCAATCTGTTGAAATATGTCATATCTATATGTTCTGCTTAATGTTTCGCGCGTATTTTTGTTACGATCGATCTCTGAGATCGAGTGACCGGGGCCTAGACGATCTGTTCATTTCAACTAGCCATGGATTCCGACAGCTAACACTTCCATCGGCAGATTAAAGTTCTCTCACGCATTTGATTACTGGTAGAGTAGTCAATTCCAAGCGAGGTAGGTACAAATCGATCGGATACGAAGTGGCGAAGACAGGTTCCACCAGACTCGACATACCTAACGAGTCGTACTATACGTCAACCCGAACCGCATCCTCTTCCCCAGGTAGGCGAAAGGGCACTTTTGGAACACCAATTGGCATGTGAAAATTCTTGAAACGTGTTGCAGTTAACTCCAAATTGGCGGCGTAAGTAGGAGCTTAATCGATGAAGATTAGCTTGTGTTACATTATAACACGTCTGACCAAGACGGCATGGATCGATAGATCTCTGATTCTGGCAGATATTTTCAGATATTTTAAAATTACAATGGGACCAATCCCTACATTGTTACATGGGGAATGAAAATGCTAAAATATCAATGTCCCCACCTCTCTACAGGGAAAAAGTTGATGGCTTCTTCCACACAGCTACGTGTTTTGCACAATCTAGTAGGTGAAACGAGAATAGATAATAAAAAATGTATTTCGTCAAATATTGAAAAAAAATAGCCACTTTCCTCCTACCTATGTCGTCCCAATCACGAGCCAGACTATTTTTTCACATGTTTCGTACAGCAAATCTTATGTCACTTTTTTAGGATTTGAGCCTCCATTGCGAGAAAGTTACGTGGTGATCATTCATCTCCAATAATCAAGAAAGGGGTTTTTCATGGGTTTGCCTTGGTATCGCGTTCACACCGTCGTATTAAACGACCCCGGTCGGCTAATTTCTGTGCATCTGATGCATACTGCTTTGGTCTCTGGCTGGGCGGGCTCGATGGCTTCATATGAACTAGCTGTCTTTGACCCATCCGATCCCGTTCTTGATCCGATGTGGAGACAGGGTATGTTCGTCATTCCCTTCATGACTCGCATCGGAATAACAAAATCGTGGGGAGGTTGGAGTATTACGGGAGATACTGCAACAGACGCAGGTATCTGGAGTTACGAGGGCGTAGCCGCAGCTCATATCATACTATCGGGTTTGTTGTTTCTAGCCGCTATATGGCACTGGGTTTATTGGGACCTGGATCTGTTTCGCGACGATCGTACGGGAAAACCATCCCTGGATTTACCTAAAATATTTGGAATTCACCTATTTCTTTCGGGAGTACTTTGTTTTGCGTTTGGAGCGTTTCATGTAACTGGTTTATTTGGTCCTGGTATTTGGGTATCAGACCCATACGGATTAACCGGAAAGGTGGAACCTATAGACCCGGCTTGGGGGGCCGAGGGCTTTGATCCATTCATTCCGGGCGGAGTAGCATCACATCACATAGCAGCAGGAGTGTTAGGTATATTAGCCGGATTGTTCCACCTCAGTGTGCGTCCCCCCCAGAGGTTGTACAAAGCTCTACGCATGGGAAATGTTGAAACCGTGTTATCTAGCAGTATTGCTGCCGTTTTTTTCGCTGCTTTTGTGGTTTCCGGAACCATGTGGTACGGCTCCGCCACCACTCCAATTGAACTGTTTGGCCCCACTCGCTATCAATGGGATCAGGGGTATTTCCAACAAGAAATAGAAAGACGAATACGTTCAGGCGAAGCTGAAAATCTGAGTTTATCCCAAGTTTGGTCCAAGATTCCGGAAAAATTGGCTTTCTACGACTACATTGGCAACAATCCCGCAAAGGGCGGGTTGTTTAGAGCCGGTGCAATGGACAACGGAGATGGTATAGCTGTCGGTTGGTTAGGCCATGCTGTTTTTAAGGATAGGGAAGGACATGAGCTGTTTGTACGCCGTATGCCGACCTTCTTTGAAACATTTCCGGTCGTCTTGGTAGATGGAGAAGGTGTCGTAAGAGCTGATGTACCATTCAGACGGGCAGAATCAAAATACAGTGTTGAGCAAGTAGGTGTAACCGTAGAATTCTTCGGTGGCGAATTAGATGGTGCCAGCTTCAGTGACCCTGCCACAGTGAAGAAATACGCTAGGCGCGCGCAACTAGGGGAGATTTTTGAATTTGATCGCGCCACTTTAAAATCGGATGGTGTATTTAGAAGTAGTCCGCGGGGTTGGTTCACTTTTGGCCACGCCACTTTTGCTCTTATTTTTTTCTTCGGTCACATCTGGCATGGCGCAAGAACTTTATTTAGAGACGTCTTCGCTGGCATCGACCCTGATTTAGACGCCCAAGTTGAATTCGGTGCATTCCAGAAGTTGGGAGACCCAAGTACCAGAAGACAAGCTGTTTAGAGGATTTCCTCCTACAGATCCCGTCGAAGTTATGAAATGGGATTCTTTTCACAGTCCAGCTATTGATACTGACCGGATCAAAAAAAATTGGAAATATGTTTTGTCAAAATTTAATGAATTATTTTAACTGAATACTTCTAACCACTTCGAAGTTAAGCTGAAGAAGGGAAATTCTACTGAAGTAATACCCCTCTAATTAGTACGAGAGATATTTTTAATAACACCAATTTACCACCTAATCCATGGAAGCACTGGTTTACACTTTTCTGCTGGTAGCCACTTCAGGTATAATATTTTTTGCCATTTTCTTCCGAGAACCTCCCAAAGTGCCTAACAGGGGTAAATAGAATAATATCCTTCCACTCCAAGAAATGAAATAGACATCTTTATGGCATCGACGAAATCATCAATACAAATAAGATGAAATGAATTAGAGACCTTCCTTTTCAATTTTTGGAAGGAAGGTCTACCGGTTTGACTAATCTTCATGTTCTTCGAAAGGATCTCTTAGTTCTTCGGATGGTTGACCGAAAGCAGTATATAAGGCGTAACCGGTGAAGCTAACAAGTGAACGGGATGGAAAAATAGCGACCAAAGTTGCGGTTTCCATTGCCATGTGACCCAATAGATTTTAATTCTCAACCGGTATACTAGTATACAAAGTCAGCAAATTTCAACTAATTGAGCAGGCTCTATGGCTACGAAAGTTATTGATGAAACTCCTAGAGGTAAACCCAGAATCAGTTTTTTAGGAATGGTTTTGAAACCGCTCAACTCCGAATATGGAAAAGTTGCTCCCGGTTGGGGAACCACTCCGTTGATGGGGTTTTTCATGGCTCTATTCGCCATATTTCTAGTTACTATTTTAGAAATTTATAACTCATCGGTTTTATTGGACGGTATTTCAATTAGCTGGTAGAAAAGCCCCGAGCCCCGCCGATGCCCCAGCAATAGCTGGGGACTTGGAAGAAAACACCGAAAATCAAATCGAAGAGGTAGTTGAATCGCGTAAACTTCTTCTTTTTTATTTTTTTAAATATTTTGGCAATATGGGTGTGTGATTCGTGGCAATTAATCCGATCCAATGAATAAGAAGTTCTTTATTTCATTTATTCGAACAATAGTTCTTTTAACGTTGATGTTTGGCCGGGTAGCCGTTGAATAATTACTACCTGAAACGCAAGAAATATTATCTATTGAAAAGTTTCAAACTATGATTAATTTGCACCAATTTACCGCCTAAATTTCGTGATGAAGTTGTTACCCGATACTATTGACTCGGTGCTCAATCGAAAAATTATTCATAAAATGCTTCTTAATCGGTTCCTTCCCTAATTCTGGAGGTGAAGGAGAGGAAAATATGCGGGGCATCTACTGGTTTGTGTAATTCCGAAGTGGTGATAGAAGATTTGGTGCCCATCAGGTCTTTTTGGACATCAATGAGGTATTTCATCGAGATGTAGTAAAAATCTAAGGTTTTGTAAGTGTTTAACCAATCAGATTAAGACGAAGTAACCTCCATTCACTTATTGTATTCCACTTTTTCATTTTTTTAATTTTTAGGGATAGATACGTCGATAAGGTGAAAAGATTTCCCAAGACGCTAGTACTACTGGTCCTCAAATGAAGGAATAGAGGCTAACATGAGATTGAAGCAGAATTTATTTCCGAGGTTTTCGGAGCTGAGTCATCGTCCCCGCCCTTTCTATCGATTAGAAAGTGGAAAAACGCCGGTGAGGGTTTGACGTTTTTCTCAATGAAATGGACGGTGCTCAGAAAACATTTTCGTTCAAGCTGTGTGAAGGAAAATCTTCATGTGCAGTTTATGAAGAGGGAGTCAAGGAGGCTTACCTATCTTGCTAAGGTATATGATTGGTTTGAAGAGCGCCTTGAAATTCAGGCAATTGCTGATGATATCACTAGCAAATACGTTCCTCCACATGTAAACATATTCTATTGTTTGGGTGGAATCACGTTGACCCGCTTCTTGGTTCAGGTAGCTACCGGTTTTGCTATGACCTTTTATCACCGTCCGACTGTTACAGAAGCTTTTTCTTCGGTTCAATATACAATGACTGAGGTAAATTTTGGCCGGCTTATTCGTTCTGTTCACCGTTGGTCAGCAAGTATGATGGTATTAATGATGATTCCGCATGTATTTCGTGTCTATCTAACAGGGGGATTTAAGAAACCTCGCGAATTGACTCGGGTTACTGGAGTGATTTTAGCCGTATTAACCGTATCTTTCGGCGTAACTGGATATTCGTTACCGTGGGATCAAATTGGCTACTGGGCCGTCAAAATCGTAACAGGTGTACCCGAAGCGATTCCTTTGATAGGATCCTCATTGGTAGAATTATTACGAGGAAGTGTAAGTGTCGGACAATCCACATTAACTCGTTTCTACAGTTTACACACTTTCGTATTGCCGCTTCTTACTGCCGTTTTTACGCCGATGCATTTTCTAATGATTCGTAAACAAGGCATTCCGGGTCCTTTACAATTTATGCAGAAATCCGCGCGAAACAAATAGGACACATCTATATAGAGACCCTTGCTTCTGCTCCCTAAACAGATTGTTGTTCTGTTGCCGCAAATACTTAAAGATGAAAAGTCACTCAGCGGATTAAATTATCGTCTTGAACTACCGGGATAACACGGTCGAGACATTGAGAGGGAAATTTTGGATTATGGGAGTGTGTGACTCGTCGCAAAATATGTAGGCTATGCAGATATCAATTTGGATACTGCTGCTGCGTCTCCCCTCCAACTTTTCTTCAGGGTTAAGAATCGAAACCTGGATGTAGACACATCTTTCTAGAACGCAGAAAGTTGTTTGGAGAACTTTTCCCATGATCGAACCAAAAATCTTAAAAGGCCTCATCAAACCCCAGATCTCTCCACATATTTGAGACTAGGTGCAATTTATTCATATACGGCTTTTGAGACGATGCATACATTTCTTCTGTATCGGTTGCCAATTTTTTGCAGCAATAGCCGCCGGGGTGAAAGAAACGATCTAAAGAGATGGATGGCCAAAGTCATAACGAGTTGAAATCTTATACGGATCATAGTTATCGAGTATCTCGCGTAAGTTAAGTCAGAAATGATACAGTACGTGACGTATAGGATATGAGATAATCCGCGAAGCTTTATTCTAAAGTGAAATGATTGAGCTGATTCGGATAAGAGGCCACGCCGCGAAATAACTCCTTTTCGCGTTTTTCCTCGTCCTGTCCTGTTTTTCTTCGTCTTGTCCTGCAAGATAGGGCAGTGAGGTAGATGCTCGAGCCGTATGGGAATAAATTCCCACGTTCGATTCTTACGGGGGAGTGAGAAGTCCATCCCAACAACAAAAAAACCTGACTTGAACGATCCTGTTTCACGGGCGAAATTGGCTAAAGGTATGGGACATAATTATTACGGAGAACCTGCTTGGCCCAACGATCTTTCATATATATTTCCTGTAGTAATCTTGGGAACCTTTGCATGTACCGTGGGGCTGGCCGTTTTAGAACCATCGATGATTGGTGAACCAGCAAATCCATTTGCAACTCCTTTGGAAATATTACCTGAGTGGTATTTCTTCCCCGTATTTCAAATACTTCGGACGGTACCAAATAAATTACTAGGTGTTCTCCCAATGGCGTCGGTACCTGCAGGTTCGTTGACCGTTCCTTTCCTTGAAAATGTCAATAAATTCCAAAATCCTTTTCGGCGCCCAATAGCCACAACAGTCTTCGCAATTGGCACCGCGGCCGCTATCCGGTCAGGTATCGGAGCAACTTTACCCATCGAGGGATCCCTAACTTTGGGTCTATTTCAGTATCTTTTTTCTATTTATTACATAAAAGATATTCGTATCCAGTCTAGGGAATAATTGCTACGGGGCAATATTTCCCTAGACTCATTTATTTTCGAGTGAAAAAATATTGCTTTTTTTTTATTTCTCGGGTAATCAATTTTCATTTGTTTACGTCGAAGTAACAGAAGTCGACTTTAAGTTTTCACATCTTTCCAAAGTATTTGTTTAGTTTCTATCTATACCGTAATTACTTGTAGCCACTTCCGGTATTTTTTACACTTCCCTTTTGACATGTGAAAAACAATTTTGTTTGATAAGAAAGATATGATTTGATTTCTATCGCTTCTATTGATTAAGACCTAATTTCTTGCTGGGTAACTCTTTGGCAAAACGTTCCCACAAAGCTTTGGACACCTGATCCACAGATTTTTGCCCAAAATTTCTTATTTTCGACAAATCTTCTCGGCTATAATTAAGCAAATCAGCAATTGTGTGTATCTCGGCCCTTTTTAGACAATTAAAAGCTCTAGCAGGTAATTCCAGTTGGTCAATAAACATATTTTCGAAAAGATTTCCTTCCAGTTTACACGCGTTACCAAATTGCAGTTGCAAAAATGGCGATCTCATTGAATCGGAGGAATCTTTATCATCTTCAAGGAAAGAGACGTCTCTGCACGTTACGCCCGAAAAAGGGGTTAACAAGTCGATGAGTTTTTTAGAAGCTTCGCTAAGTGCTTCATGTGGTGTCGGACTACCATTAGTCCATATCTCGATGAATGATATTTCTTGCGTCGCTCTACCGTTTCCAAAGAGATGGATACTATAATTTACGTTTCGAACAGGCATAAAAACAGCATCGATGGGAAATTGTCCATCTCTATATTCATTTGAATTTTCTATACGATATCCACAGTCTCTTTCAATTTTTAATTCAATATTTGAAGAAATCGGTTGGGTAATAGTAGCTATATATTGCGAATTGTCAATTGCTTTTACGCGAGGTGGCAGTGATGTATCACCCGCAGTTACTTCTTTAGGGCCCATTACAGATAAAAATGCCTCCCAAATATCATTGGAATCGCTCTTAAGCACAATCTCTTTTAGATTAACTAAAGCATCATGTATTGTCTCTTAAATACCCGTTATTGTGGAATACTCGTGCACGACTCCGTGAAATTTTGCACGCGTTATGCTCGTTCCTCCAACCTCTTGCGGCAAGGCTCTACGCATGGCAATTCCCACAGTACTGGCTTGGCCTCTCTTGAAGGGAGATACGACGAAACGACCATAATGAAGCCGCTTACCTTCCGTTTTCGATTCTAGGCATTTCCATTGAATTCTCTGGGTAGAGATCGATGTTTCGTTCTCGAGCATACGAAAATCCCTTCCTCCTCTTTTAATGTGACTAATTACTGGTTAAACGCGTCTTTTTCTGGGGGGTCTACAACCATTATACGGCATAGGGGTCACGTCACGTACGAAACTGAGAATTACACCGCTTCTGCGAATAGCCCGTAAAGCCGTGTCTCTTCCCGGTCCGGGTCCGCTCATCATAACTTCTGCCTGTTTCATACCCCGATCCATCGACGCCCGAATGGCATTTTCTGCTGCAGCTTGTGCAGCAAATGGTGTGCTTTTACGTGTTCCTCTGAATCCACAGGCACCGGCGGAACACCAAAGAATTACTTAACCTCGAACGTCCGTAACGGTAATGATAGTGTTATTAAAACTCGCCTGGATATGAATGACTCCCTTCTGAACTCCGCGTCTCCCCTTACGTGAACGAAATTTTTTTGATTTATTTGACATAATTGATTGATTATTCATATTGGAAAGCTATGGTTAATTAATATTCTTCTTCATACCCAACTTCTTTTTATCCCTGCCGCTGCTTATGCTTCGAGTTGCAACAAATTACCATGATTCGTCTACGTCTACGAATCAATCGACATTTTTCACATATTTTCTTAATGGAAGCGCGAATTTTCGTATCTATAACCTCGAATTAATTGGGTAAATTTATTTTTTGAAACATGTCCCCTTCTTCTTTCAGTCAAATCAAGATAAGAGGTTGAACAAGTGAGTAACTGTTAAAAATCTATACCGACACTGAGATTTATTGACTATTGCTTGTATGCCTGTTTCTGAGGCGATAGATAATGCGCCCCTTGGTAAGATCATAGGGACTTAGTTCGGCTCTTACCCTATCTCCTGGTAGTATTCTTATATAACTGCGTCAGATCCTTCCCGATATGTGAGTCAAGACTTGGCATCCATTATCCAAACACGCTCAAAACGTGGCATTGGGAAGAGATTCCGTAACTGTACCTTCCATGTCAATGAGATTCTGTTTCTTCATCATTCGGAATAAATAAACCTCCTAAATCACTTACAGGTTTCTCTCAAAAGATTTTTATGATTTGTTCCAAGACGTAGCTATTGTAAATAACTAACTTTTTATTTTTTACTATCTTTTCAACTGCTCAATTACCAAATATGGCACAGAATTTCTCCCCCAGTTTTATTTCGTCGAGCTTCCCGATCTGTAAGAAGTCCACGAGATGTCGATAAAATTGCGATTCCCAGACCACCCAAAATTTTGGGTATTCTTTTACGATCATAATATATTCTTAGGCCAGGTTTGCTAATGCACTTGATAGCTGCGATGTAAGGTTCCTTTCCCCTCCCAAAATACTTCAGCCTGACATCCAAAAAATTCTTCCCGCTCTCTCCGTGTTCCGCAACGCTTTTTATAAAACCTTCTTCCAGTAGGATTTGTACGATACCCCTAGTCATTTGAGTAGCAGGTATTCTAGTCATAGCTTTTCTCTTCATATTTGCATTTCTTATCGAAGTAACTGTAGTGGAAATAGCGTCGTTATTCGTGAAATATCAATCAGTAGTTATTGCAGTTGTTGGTGCCGAAGTAGTTCCTAACGTTTATCTTTTCTTTTTTGAACGAAATCGGGACTCGAGGTGGAAAAAAAGTTCTGTCCTATCTAGTAATCTTCATTAACCATTTCCCCTTCTTCGACTTAACTTTATATATTTGAGCTCTATTTGACAACTCTTCAAACACACATTTTTATGAGAATTCACGTTTATCCGGATTCACAGAAGTTGACGACCTTTATTCATTTCATTCATTAATTGTCGCAACACTTCAGGGGCTAACGAGACTACTCTGGCAAAATTATATTCCCTCAATTCCCTCGCTACTGGACCGAAAATCCGAGTCCCTCTGGGATTCCCTTCCTGGTTGACGATGACGGCTGCGTTGTCGTCGAACCCAAGGACCATTCCATTGCGTCGTTTCATTCCTTTCCGAGTGCACGCTGCCACTGCCCTAACTACTTCCGATCTTTTTAAAGACATGTTGGGGACGGCTTCTTTGACTACGGCAACGATAATGTCGCCTACACCTGCGTATCTGCGGTTGCCGGTTCCTAGCACCCGAATACACATCGACTTGCGGGCTCCGCTATTGTCTGCTACATCTAAATAACTTTGAATTTGAATCATTTGGTATCGCTAGTGAAAAGAAGTAGTAGGTTTAGTTATATATGTATTCATTTGAATATCTATCTATATATATAACTATATACATAGCTACATACATATAACATTCCAACAAAGAAAGTATGTTTGACCCACGCACGCCACACAGACAGGTAGGGAGGGGGAAAATAATTAAGTTGCTGATGCTGCAGCGGAAGAATTAAATTATCGATACCGCAACGTCGATGATATCGAGGCAGTAATTAATGAGATATGTCTGCTTCATAAATTAGGACTAAAATACTGCTGTCGACGTAACCGGCACAATCATTGAGTTACTTGAGTGGTTTGTTGACTTCTTCGTAAAAAATTACTTTCACTGTAAAGGTAAAATTAATGAAGAGGGAAACATAAATGATTACTGGTACCACACTTTTGCGTCTTCAAACTATCATGTGGGGAAGGGTTGCAGGTATTGCCTCTTGCATTCATCGGGAATATTACTATTCCCCCCACCGCTTTGAAAAAATCACAATTTATTTGAAATCACTAATCGGGTAGGTATAGGCATCTTGTGTGCGGCCATCAACATAGCAGTTTCAGCTACATCTTCTGATACTCCACCTAATTCATAAATTATTCGGCCGGGTTTGATTACCGCTACCCAGTATTCTGGAGATCCTTTGCCTGAGCCCATACGCGTTTCGGCTGGTCTCATGGTGATGGGTTTATCGGGGAAAACGCGTATCCATAGTTTTCCACCCCGACGGGCGTGGCGTGTTATTGCCCTCCTCCCCGCCTCTATTTGTCTAGCTGTAATCCAAGCAGGTTCAAGTGCTTGAAGTGCAAATTTTCCAAATGAAACTACGTTGCCGCGACTGGATATTCCCTTCAATCTTCCTTTATGTTGCTTACGGTATTTAGTTCGTCTGGGGTTGCAATCGATGCTGACAAAGTTTCTTCATCTCTGCTACAGAACCGGAAGTGGAAGTCTCCTTCCAACCGGCTCCTCATAACTTCACTACTCCTTTTAATTTATGGCAAATCAATTAAATTAACTGCTAGCTTTTGCGTTGCTTTATCCGTTTTTTATTCATTTATTCCCGTCTACTAAAAGCGATTTCGGTACTATTCAGCACCAAGTCTACGGGCGGGAATGGGCTTCATTGTCCAAGTTTTTTTTACAGCCCCAAAAAAGGACCCGTGAGCTTCCCCCGCCATCCCACTTGCCAGATCTTACTATTCATGGACTGAATGAGATTTGGAAGTTTCTTCGTTGTTTTAATCTTTTTGAACAGCCGTTTAGGTCCTCCCTTTTGGCAACGGAGCTGTAGTACCACATTTCATCCCAGTTTCATCGAGTCAATTTTCTCAGTAGTAATTGACTTGAAGCTCTTTCCCAACTGTAATCATGCTGCATCACGTCATCTTTTGAGAGTTAGGTGGTTAACCATACGACTAGTTGTGGGAAAAGAAATGACTTGAAATATTTAGGTTCCCCTGAAGTTACCGTGAAATAATATTGTTTTCAGCTTTCCTAGAGAAAAGGTTTCCACGGATGAAAAGTTTCTTTGCGGCGAAATAATTCCTAATTTCGGTGCGCATTTAGGATTCGCTTATTGAGTCCTCATCGGCAAAGGTAGGGTTTAACTCCCAATTAGGTATTTCCTCTTACGGACAAAAAGATGTTTTTTAACGAGTCGCCCACTAAGCATAGCAGAAATTTTTCAAAACTTAAAATAAAAGAAATTGAAGTTGAAATAAGATGAAGCTGCCCCAATTTGCATCGAGATTTATCGAATAGTATCTTCCTTACATCGCATAGGAATCATTGAGTGTCTCGAAATATCCAGATCTTTATACCCAAAACCCCGTGGATTGTCTGAGCTGGGTGGTAACAATAACTTATGTCGGCTTTAACTGTTTGGAGGGGAACTCTACCTTCTCTAGCCCATTCGACGCGAGCCATTTCACTACCATTTAGACGTCCGGCTATTTGTATCTTAATCCCTTTACCGTTGGTTCTTCCAACCAGTTCAATGGTTTTTTTCATAGTTCGTCGAAAAGGAACTCTACTTCTCAGTTGCAAGGCGACATGTTCCGCTAAAATTTTTGGCTCTCCATATGGTTGGGTAACACTAGTTAAGGTCACTCGGAGATTTCGATTACCGAGTCCTAAAATGTTTCCCAGATCACTCTTCATTTGACTAATTCCCAAACTCTGTTCCTCAATTAGTAAATCAGGAAATCCGGTATGTATATCAATCTGAATAAGATCTGTTTTTCGCTGGATTTCAATATGTCCAATTCCGCCGTAGTTCGAAACATTTTTTACGTGTTGTTGAATATAATTTTCGACAAAATTGCGTATTTTTCTATCCCCCTCGAGAAACTTCGGATAATCCTTCTTCTGCGCGAACCAGTAAGAATAATGTTTCTAATTTACACCGAGTCGAAAACCAAGTGGATGAATCTTTCGTCCCATACCTATATTTCCCCAACTCACTATTAAATTTTTTTATGTAACTTCTTTTCATTCCTCAGTATATTTCAATTAGTCATCAATTCATATGCGTTTCTTTTTTTCTTCACTTCCCAACAGACTTCGAGTTCGGTTGAATAGTTACTTTACACGTGGGTTTCCTTATTGGGTAACCGCGCCCTTGAGCTCTCGGACGAAACCTCCGCAGGTACGTGGAGTTATCTACCCAAGCTTCACTGATAAACAAATCGGATTTATTTAGTCCAAGATTGTTACTTGCATCTGCAGCTGCGGAAAGAACCAGCTGTGATATAGGGTAACATGCTCTATAGGGCATGAATTCGGGTAATACAAGTGCTTCTTCGTACGAACAATTTCGTATGCTATCAATAATACGTCGCATTTTGGTAACTGACACACGGATATTCCTTATTCGAGCTTGTGTCCCCAATTTATTTTTGTTTCCCATGACATATGATTTCCTAATTATCGACGAGATCCTTTATCGTTTTTGGCGTGTCCCCGAAAATTTCGGGTGGGTACAAATTCCCCCAGTTTATGACCCACCATACGATCGGTTACGTAAATAGGTAAATGCTCCCGCCCATTATGGATGGCAATCGTATGACCGATCATAATAGGGACTATTGCAGAAGCACGAGACCAAGTCGTAACTAATTTTCTCTCTTTTCGTATATTAAGGTTTTGAATTTCCCGTATTAAGTGATTGGCAACAAAAGGACCTCTTCTTGATGAACGTGCCGTGGACAGTTACTCCTTTCCTAATACTTCCATTTATCAAGACCCTCTGCGTCGACGAAGTATGAGAGGATTACTATACCTTTTGCCGCGACTCCTTTTTCCAAGTGCGACGTGTCCCCAGGGAGTTGATGGCTTTTTTCTGCCGATCGATGTTCTGCCCTCTCCCCCTCCGTGTGGATGATCTACGGGATTCATGGCTGAGCCCCTCACCTTGGGTCTCTCTCCCAACCAACGCTTAGACCCCGCTTTCCCCAAGCTCTTGTTATTGATATCTATGTTTCCAATCCGGCCTACACTAGCTAAACAATTTTGAGGTACTAAACGAATTTCGCCGGAAGGTAATCTTAGTGTAGCTAGTCGACCTTCTTTTGCAACTACTTTGGCTACTGCACCAGCTGCTCTAACTAATTATCCACCTTTTCCAAATTTCAGCTCTATATTATGTATAGTAGTCCCTAAAGGCATTTTGGTTGAAGTAGACCCTCCTTATTAGTCGCGTCCTTTCATTTATAGAAGGCGATTTTTAGGGAAGACCCCTTCCCAAACTGTACAAGCCCCTTTCGGGGCATACAGCTTTCTGGATGCGGAAGAATATAGGTGAGATATCATGTCATCGATGGGGACACATGTCTACTCTATTTAATCAACACTTGTTGAAACAGGGACAAGTAATTTCCAGCCCTTCCCTTATTTACCACATCCTCGGCTTTTTTCTCGTTTGCCCGCACTTGGCTTTTCCAGTATTTATCAGGAATTTGGCAACATAATTGATGACTTAGATGATTTGCGCCAACACTATTCAATGTTTGGGATAACTTAGGAAACTTCTTTCCTTGGCATTTACTTTATATAATTACGTCTCGTCGCATTTTTCTTGTATGTCACCTTACCTCGTTTGTAGTTTCGGTATTGCCTCTGACCGTCAATCCGAATCGGTTTATCTATTCTCCACTCCTGATAGGTTATGTGTAGAAAATGCTCCCCGCCCTGCTTATTGTCCCAATTTTGAAACTATTTACCCGTTTCCATATTATCTTACCCTTGCGAATTGATGCGTTTTTGACCATCATTAAATTCTGGCACACGCTGCTGTCCTCAGTTGGTTACCCAACAAAGTTTACTCCGAAGTTTTTTTTTGGCAACTTCAAAGTAGTGCCGGGTTTATGGGTCTATCCTACAACCCAATCGATTAGTCTCTGAATACGCAAATCATTTATTCAATCCGCGCTCAGAGGTAAGGCATTTCCTACTGAAATAGATGCGTCGGGGCCGGATGTGACTATGTCTCCAATCCCCATTCCTCGTGCGTGCAAGATATATCTCTTTTCGCCATCTATATAATTGACTAAACAAATGGATGCATTGCGGTTGGGGTCGTACTCGATACTGGCTACTCTTCCAGCAACATCCAACTTGTTTCTCCGGAAATCGATTTTGCGATACAGACGCTTGTGAGCGCCCCCCCTGTGTCTACTGGTTATTATTCCCGCACTGTTGCGTCCATTTCTAGGTATTTTGCCATGAGTCAATTTTTTACAAGGTTTACGCCCCGTGGGTTGCACGAGATATAAGGTGCTTCGGCTTCGAGAACTCGGGGTATATGTTTCATATGATCATAGAGCCATACCTATTTTTCCTCGTTAAATAGAATTTACTTTTTTCGGGGAGAAGCGGGGGAATAAATAAAATTCTAAGTCTGACTCAGAAACAGTGGAATAAAATAATTTCTTTTGAGCCTAACAATCATTTTTTTTCGGCTCGTAGAATTAAGGTTTAACTTACTTCTTTTTCTTTTACTACTATTTGTTATTCGACTGCTGTTTGTACCTTCTACCTTGACGTCAAAGAATTGCTCAATCCAATTTTTCATCTCAGTTTTAGTTAGTTTTGAATCTACTTGAAAACTATATTGATTCTGCTGCAAGAGACGAATAGACTTTTCAGTAATAACCTGATTTTTCGACTTATCCGTAGTATCCCTCTCACTTCGTTTCCCAGTTTTTGGGGAATAGAAAAAGAAAAAAAAACAAATATATCTTTATATATAAAAGATATCTTCCCTTACTCTTTTTTACAAACCATTCCTGTATAGTTTACTAGTTCCCTCTCTGCTGTTACGGGTTCTCATTTGTTTCGTTATAAATTATATTTTTTTTTCAGTATTTATTATATCGTTGCATCCAACAGGAGTTGAACCTGTGAATTCGCCAATTATGAGTTGGGTGCTTTGACCGTTCAGCCATGGATGCCGGAGATACTGAGTTCCAGATATTATATTATACTGTGTACCTATCAAAAGGTAAGTTGTTGAAAGGATTCCGTTGAAAAAGGAAAAAGGACAAACAAGCAAGAAGGAATTTGAGACGAAACTCCCTGGCGGTAGATAGAAACAAATGATGAGGGATTCCTCGAGAAGTTAACAACTATTCTTCGCATCGAGTGATTCTGGATTATTTAAGAAAAAATGGATTTGAGACATACACGAGGAAGGTTCTGGGAGCAATACCAGTTATGACTCTCTCCCGAACCAGGAGCCGTGTGAGGTGAGAATTTCACGCACGGTTCTGAATGAGCGGAAAGATCGAAAATCTTCTTTTCGACTCTGACTCTCCTACACCAGTCGTTGCTTTTCTTTCCGTTACCTCTAAAGTAGCAGCTCCAGCTTCATTTACAAGACTCTTCGGTCTACTTTTCCCATACTTATCTAATGAGTGGCATGCCGCGGTGGGATTATTAGCTACTTTTAGCATGATATTAGGAAATCTAATTGCCGTTACTCAAAGAAGCATAAAACGTATGCTAGCTTATCCTTCTATAAGCCAAATTGGATATATCATGATTGGGGTACTTGCTGCAGATTCGGGGAACGGTTATGCAAGTATGATAACTTATACGTTTATCTATATATTCATGAATTTGGGAACTTTTGCTCGTATCACTCCATTTGGTTTACGAACCGGAACTGATAATATCAGGGATTACGCGGGATTATACATGAAGGATCCTGTTCTAACATTCTCTCCGGTTTTACGTTCACCATCCCTAGGGGGTATGCCTCCACCATCCGGTTTTTTTGGTAAACTCCATCTCTTTTGGCATGGATGGAAAGCTGGTTCGTACCCATCAGTTCCGGTGGCGCTCGTCACAAGTGTCATTTCTATCTATTACTATCTAAAAATAATTAAATCAATGTTCACCGGGAAGAGTGGAAGGAGCGGCACACCCATAACTTCTAGACAAAATTCATTAGTTTCTCCATCAATTTCGATTTCGAAAAATTCTCTTGAAATAGCTATGATCATTCGTGCACTAGCATCAACCCTATCGGGTATCTTCATAGATCCCATTATTGAAATCACACGGAATACCTTCTTTTAGACCCTGTGGTACGAAACTTCTTTTTTTTTCTCTTCAAATGATTTGTATTAAAAGCTGGTTCCGCTATCCCAACTAGTCCGTCTATGCAACTTACGAAATAGTTATATCTTCTTCGGTAATTGATCCTGGCATTCTCCTATCTAGCTTGTACTTGTCTTCTCGCACCCAAAATCACTTGCTAGGAAAAAGATCCCTTGTCTATTCCGGAGGAGATATAAGTATTTCCGCGCAGTGCACAGCTGGAGTTGCGCAGTAACAACCCACGCCGTTACATCCAACCGAGTATTTAGGCGAAAAGAGAATGCCCCCCCCCCCTTTTTTTTTATCTATTCATATGTTATTATTTTCTCGATATTGGTGAGAAGACTTGCCTGTGAGACAAGCGTGGCTTTGTCAGGCCGTGAAAAAAAAAGGTCTATGTACGAGGAGGGAATCGAACACCGCTTTAGAGATGATTGAGTGCGGGCGGGACTCGATTCGAACCCTTGGCCATAGTCAGTATGAACTGGAACCTTACCACTACCCGAAGAATCAATGAATAATCAAAAAGGTTTGTGGATTTCGTTTCAATCTCAGTGGAGTCTCTCAGTTAGTAAATCCGGCAAAAAGGAATGAAAATTCGGTTTAGCGGTTGACAGGACTGTAGAGATATTCGTACAATTGAATCGGTTCACATAACTCCATCACGTTGCCTTGCTTCGAAACAAGGGTAGGCACACCAGACACGAAATGGGGTAATGCATAGTACGGAGGTTCGAATCCCCGCGAGGCGTCCGTAGCAGAAGTCGTCTTGCATTTCTGGAAGAAGTCTCCCGACCCCTTCCTTTCCACCAATAGAAAGAACCCGGCCCGGCGGGGAAGTTCTATTTGGTCAATCTCCATGCTTGCCTATCCGAACGAAGTGGCGCCGAAAACGCATCTTCGTATCGAGAGACGGGTGGTTCCCGTTGCATCGGTGTCCCCCGAAGCTAAATCTATCAAAAGGAAATGAAATATTTGGGAAATGTCATACTCCCTAGTATCCAATCCGTAAAACTG